GAGTTTGATCCTGGCTCTGAGCGAACGCTTGAAGTATGCTTAATACATGCGAGTGAATATTTTTTACAAAAATGTTTGCGAACGGGTGAGTATAAAGAAAAGATTGCCTTTTTATGTAATACGTATAATTGAATATATAATTAGATATTTTTTCATAAAGTTTAGATAGGAGTAGTTCTTGTCAACGATCTTTAGCTGGATTGAAAGATTGATCAGCCACAATGGGACTGAGACACGGCCCATACTTCTTTGAAGGCAGCAGTAGGGAATACTGGACAATGGGCTATGGCCTGATCCGACAATACTTCGTGAGTGACCAGAAGCTTTAGCGTAAAGCTCTTATATGGTGAGGATAATGACAGTAACCATAGAATAAGCACCGGCTAATTTCGTGCCAGCAGCCGCGGTAATACGGAAGGTGCAAGCGTTGCTCTTATGAATTCGGCGTAAAGGGAGCGTAGGTGGCTTTCAGTAATAGATAATGTACCATCATAATGTATTCTTTATTTATATAAAAAAGCTAGAGTTATTTAAGCGGGTTGTGGTATTTTTTGAGGAGAGATGAAATGCTATGATACTTTAGAGAACACCAATGTTGAAGAAAGCAGCCTTAATATAACTGACGCTGAGGCTCGAAAGTGTAGGTATCGACAGGGATTAGATACCCCTTTAGTCTACACCCTAAACTATACACACTTGTATTTATAAATAAAAGATACGTCACTAACGTTTTAGTGTGTCGCCTGAGGAGTATCATCGCAAGGTTGAAACTTAAAGGAATTGACGGGAACCGACACAAGTGGTGGAGCATGTGGTTTAATTCGATGATCCGCGCAAAACCTTACCATTATTTGAATAAAAATTAAGAATGAGTAAATTCATTTGTTTATTTTTACAGGTGCTGCATGGCTGCCGTCAGCTCGTGTTTTGAAATGTCAAGTTTATTCTTGAAACGAGCGCAACCTTCAGTTTTTGTTAAGAATATCTTCTTTAGATTTAATCAAAAACGATTTATGACTTATCTTTTTAAGATGTCGGACCGAAATGGAGATCACGCCAAGTCCTCATGACCTCTATATAATGGGCTACTTTCATGTGCTACAAGGAGATTTACAAAAAATAAAATAAAAAATCTCAAAGTTTGGATTGTTTTCTGAAACTCGAAAACATAAAAGAGGAATCACTAGTAATCGTATATCAGCACGATACGGTGAATATGTACCTCGGTTTTGTACATACCGCCCGTCACGCTTGGAGAGTTTGATTGATTTTAACATAGTATAGTTTATTTTAATATGTTTTATTTTTCACAATTTCTAATAAGTTTATTATGCAGAAGATTTTGGATGATCGAAGCGAAGTCGTAACAAGGTTACCGTAGAGGAATCTGTGGTTGGAATAATCTATACTTTTTTATTTTTTAGTTTAAAGTATTTTTTTATGTGGTATCCCACATGAATTAGTCAGTATTTCAAGTTGAGGCTTGATATAGGTTAAAATCAATAAATATTTTTGTATTACTTTTTTATAGAAATGATACCTATAGAATGTATATTTTTTAAAAAAACACATAAAATAATAAATTAAATTTTGATTTTATCATTAAAAAATGATGTTAGATTAAATCAGTGGGAAGTGTTGTATTTAAAAAGTCGTAATGAAAAAAGGCTTGTAGAAATGTTTGTTTGTAAATAGAAATCTTCAGGTAGAATTAGTTCTGAATGCAGGTTAATAATTTGTATTTTTATTGGTTGATGAAAAGTATATAAAGATCTTATCAGATAGGATTGTCTAGAGAAAAGGGCATGGTAATTTGTGGCTCTAAGCAGTGCATAAAAGTCGGAAGAATGTTGATTTAGGGTGTAGTGTCTATTAAGGGAAGTTAACTAAACTAAGAGTAAAGAATACTATAAAACCTAAGATTAATAATGTACTTTAATAAATAACCTGCTCAGTATAAATTGAGGAATAAAATACTTTACGCAGCGTTAATTGTTAGTAGTGCTTTATATATTATATAAACACATTTAGGTATTATATGTAGGTTTTTCCTATGACTAAATTTAAAAAATATTGATCAAATTTATTTGAGAGTGTTGAAGGTATTGTAAGTTGTTCTTAGTAATAGATAAGGCATTATTATGATCTATTTTTTATTTATATATTTATCGCGAGTTAGTTAAGTTATCATTGGTTTCTTGTCTCATATAACAAAGGATATTATTTAGTTTTAAAAGTTATTGTTGTTTTGGGGAAAAACATGTGATGAAAAAATTTTGGGGTAAACTTTTTGTAAGACAGGCTTTTCTTTTTTGTAATTATCTATTTTTAAATGACATAAAATGTGCTTTATTTTTATTTGTTATAAAATGAGATAAACATGTCCTTTTCTGTCACTTTTGCCAAAAAAGGACATAAATGTGTTCATTTTTTATTTTTATTTGTTATAAAATGATATTTTTTTCTAATTTTCTTCTTTTTAAATTAAAAATTTTTACTCGTCCTTTTTCTTCTAGTAATAATAATACTAGTTACACACGTCAACAACTTGAAAATTTAACAATTCTTGAGTTACGTAAGATAGCTCGAGAAAATAATTTAAGTTTGAGGCGTTTACGTAATAAACGAGAGATAATCAATTTGATATCAAATTTTTTTATTTCTAAAGAACAGGCAACATTCGAAGAAGAATCATTAGCGCCTGTTCTTATGTCAACAAATTTACCTGTTTCAGTGGACTCAAAATCACGTATTTGCGTTTCTAGTTGGTTTACTCTTTTAGGATTACGATTTGATCGTATTAAAAAATCAAAGCGTTTTCGAGAAATGCAAAATGCTTTATTTGATGTAAAAGGAATTCCTATTGATGAATCTGTGGTAGAAAATTCCGAAGGAATTTTTATGCATAAGCTTTTAGCTTTATTTGTAGCTTCTTTTACAAACAAGTATCTTCTTATGGATGTTTATGAACATTACATGATATCTAAAGATGCAGAAATTTTATCTCTAAAGATGGATGTTGAAAGGCTGATTAATGAAAATCAAATTCTAAAATTTGATTTTTTTAAAAAAGTGTACTTATCGTAGTTAAACTTAAAGTTCTGCATTGGAGCGATACCTACTATTGTGCTATCCGTTAGTTATGAGTTTCAGCTTGAAAACGCAAATAAGAGCCAACTCTCGTTTGTTGTCATAAGGATTTTTCCACTTGTCGGAGTTTTGTTGGAGTTTTGTCGGAGTTTTGTTGGAGTTTTGTTGGAGTTTTGTTGGAGTTTTGTTGGAGTTTTGTTTAGTATATTATTTGTATTATGTTTTTTTTAAGTAAAAATATTTTAAAGTCAATAAAAATTTTTCCGCATAATGTTGTTTTATTCAAGCGATCAATTCATTTCAGGTATGATAAGGATTCTAGCGTAGATATTCCTCATAGATATATAAAAGATAATAAAATGGAATTTTATGTTACAGATAGGCTTCTTCATAGTATTTTAAGGTTGAAAAATAGCGAAGCCATGACTGATTTTAAACCTTTTCAAAAGAAATTTCGTAATTTTACGAAAAAGCAGCCAGAAAATATGCTAGTTTTCAACTCGTCGCTTATCTTTGAAGAAGCTCAGAAACGTAAAAGTAAATATGCTTTATTAAGCCCTGGTGTATCAAATTTTCTACAAGATTATCAAGATTATGAGATAAACTGGGAAAGATATAATTTCATTACGAACGAGATATCTGCGTATATATATAAACGTTCGGTTACTGTACCTGGCTTGGCTAAAGAATCTTTCATGATTTTAAATGAAGTTCAGGATAACCAATTAGCGTTAAGTGTTGGTAGAATAGAAAATGAGGAAGTAGAAAAAATTTTACACACTTCAAATGTGTGCTACATTCTAAAATTTTCACCAAAGCATTTTTATGTAGGATCTACATTGAACATCTTAAAACCGCGTTTATCAGCGCATAAAAATACAAAACCTCCTTTTGAAATATATAATCTTTTTTGTGTTCGTGAAAAAAATCAACTTTCTAGTCGAGTTTTAGAATCAGCTATTCATGCAGTTTGCTCAGAAAACTTAGGTATATCTGTATCTGACTTAGAAACCGTCGATGATGTGACTAAAGGTTATAACGTAGTTTTTAAAACAGAAAGAGGTATGGATATTGCTTTACATGATTTGTTTCTTTCTAATACTTATGACTTACGGGAAAAAATACTCTCTGTATCTGAAACTGTGTTAGAAAGTATATCTCATACATTAAAGCATTGACTTTTTTCATGTGGTACCCCACATGAATCTTTTATTTTGAAAATTTGATACACTATATAGTGTAATTTTATTTTTTAGTTTTGTTTTATATTTTTTCTTAATAGTATCTATTATTATAGGTATTTTTTAGTAAAATATAAAAAAGATGGTAGTATTTTAGGTAAAATGTCTTTGAATCAACTTATTAAAAAGTTAGGAATAAAGCCTGACGATAAAAGTTTTAAGAGTTATGGTGGTCTTCTGTTAGAAGAAGATTTACAAAAAATTGTTAAAAACCGCGCTTTAGATTTTGATCAACAAAATTTTATAAGTTTTGCAAAATATTTCGCCAAAGAAATTGAACAAACTTATTCAGGTCGTTATTTATCAATTTTTTTTGATAAAGCTTTTGTATTAGCTGTATCAAAAAATAAGTCTGTCAAAAGAATGTAGTTTATTGTTTTAAATATCTAAATTATCCAAATAAGTATTACATATGACATGTTTATAATGCTCCTAATATTAATACGCCACGTTTGTTACAACATCGTTTAAAAGAGCATTTTGAAGAAATAGGACAAAAACCTATTATTATTTTTGCTTTTTATCAAAGTGACATATAGTACAGTACATCCTAAACAATTAGAAATAAAGTTACAAATGGCAGTTGCTGAAGACTTAGTAGATTTGAGTGATCAAAAGTTTGATCTTAAATCAATACGTCAAGGCGAAAGTTTTGGTTTTTATTATCCTGGTAGTGAGGCAGATTTAGCACGTATTTGCTTCAGTATTAGCGATAACGAATTACTAAAGTCATTTACCCCTTTTACAAGTTTAGAAATAAAACAAGGAAACAGGGAATTTTTATCATTTAATTCTTGATTGAATATTTTCGAATTTCTTTTGGTTATATATTACTTCTTTTTATGATTTTATTGTATAAAGATTTATCTTAATCTGATTTTTTTATCAGAATTATATTATTAATTATTGATAGAAGAATTTTTTATATTAGACAACTTTTTTTATTAAGTTTTATAAATTAAGGTGTAGACTAAAAACTAGGGGTCTCGCTCTTATTGTTTATTGTGAATGGCCTTTTTTTAACAAAATTGTCTATTAAATCTAAAAAATATTTGAAATTTGGGTAAAAAAGGGGGACTACCTACTACGGGGTGTAGACTATGTTTAAGGTAATTTTGACTTTTTGTAATTTGATGCTTTTTAGTATTTTTTTTATAATTTTGATGTATTTATTAAGGGTAGAAAGGTATATTTCGTATTTTTATAGAAATTACTTATATAAATAAGTAATTTTAGTGAAAATATAAAAAAATAAGCCATTTTTATAATAAAATTTTCAGAAAACACTAAAAAACATTAAATTTCTATGAATATTTTTTTTAATTTTACCCACTTAGGGTGTAGACTATTAAGTTATAGTCTATTGAAAATTTTGAGTAACATTTGGGTTATTTTTTCAATAAAAAAAAAAGCTGTAATTTTAACCCTATTGTTAAACCGTCGACTTACGTTTTTTTTGCGAATCTAGATACAAGTACAATAGTAAAAAATTGATTTTTTACTTTAAACGGCCTTTTTTTGAAAAAAAACAATGCTTTCTAAGTACGTCTGGGAGAGTGTTGCCAGAGCAATGCGTTTTTTTAAAAAAATTCGTGCATTTTAAAAAATAAGGGTATTTTTAAGCATTTTTTTAGCGTTTTTCAACACTATTGTAATAGTACTGAATTTTGTCAGCAAAATTTAAGCAAAAAAGTTGTTAAAAACTTGTATTTTTCGAAAAACTACTAGAACCTGCGAAAGCAGGTTCCCTATATATGTGTATATGTATAGTTAGGTAATGTTGTTTAGGTGTTTTTACTGTGGATAGAGTGTGTTCATTGTAGATTAGTGTGTGTTTAGTATATTATGTTAATGTTTTTACTGTGGATAGAGTGTGTTCATTGTAGATTAGTGTGTGTTTAGTATATTATGTTAATGTTTTTACTGTGGATAGAGTGTGTTCATTGTAGATTAGTGTGTGTTTAGTATATTATGTTAATGTTTTTACTGTGGATAGAGTGTGTTCATTGTAGATTAGTAAATGTTTTATTTGTTTTAGTAAAGATAAGGTGTATTTTTGTAAATCTACTTAAGTTTTTAATGTATATATTTCATGAATTATAATGTTATTTTTTTAAATGTAATAAAAGAATCAGTAGTTTCACCTAAATTAAATATAGTAAAAGTGCCTAATAGTCTAATAAATAAGGCATATAATGATGTAAAGCTAATGGAAGAAGTTTTAGTTTATTGTAATAGACTTCCTAGCCTCAATTATTTTAAAGATATTTTCACATTGTCTTTTTTAAAACAAATAAAAAGTAATTCAAAAATGAGTTTGCTAGGTAAGGTAGTATGGGTAGCTAGTTACATCCAATATTGTAGTAAAAGAGGTTTGGTCAAAGAGTTTTTAGAAAAATTTGTTAATGATTTGAAGAATAAACATACTATATTTTGGCAAGATTGTCAATATAGCTATGAAAAGAAGCTTGATAGTTTTTATTTTAAATATTTTTCAGAAAAAGTAACTAAAAATACTTTAGAGCATGACTCATTTCAAATTTTTGAAAAGCAAATTTCTGCTTCGATTTTTAACAGTTTATTGAATAGTAACAATAGTTTTTTTTTATTAGCTTTTTTAGAAGATAAAATAGGTTTTTTTTATAAAGTAGAATCTTTGCCTATACCTCTAGATAAACAAAATATTTTTCATTGGGAGAATTTATCTCAAAAAGTTGAAAATAATGAAGGTTGGCTTCTTTTTTGTGATTCAAATTCTACAAATATAAAGAATATTAAAGAAGGAAACCATAGCTACTCAAATTATAGCAGTAATTTTCTGTTGAATACGAATGAGTTTTTAATGGAATTTAAAGTTAGGAATGATTATGATTTAATAATGCATAAATACTTGCCTTTTTTAGGGCAATATCGAGATTGGGAACCAAAAACAGATCAACATCAGACAAATAATATAGCTGAAGAATCGGAAGAAGAGCCATTTGAAATACTTTATTTACATAATGTGGGTAAAAATTTGATAAGAATATCGAAAAAACCTTTGATTGATTGCTATTTACAACTCTTTTCTATAATGTATATGTATTATAGTTATTTTTTAAGTAAAGTAGCTTTTATTCAATCATATTTTATGTCTTCAACCTTTTATTATGGTATCTTATCTAAAATAATAAGGTATGACTCAACTCAAAGTTTTATTTATTCATTTTTATTAAAGCCTTTTCATAATATTTCAAAAATAATTTTTGGGTTTATGTTTTTATTCCTCATATTTCCTTACAAAAATTTAGAAATATCTCAGAGTGTTTTTTACTATAGTACGTACGTAATACCTTTTTTTATCTTTATTCAGATTTTAAATTGGCTTTTTAAATTTATTTGGTTTTTTTTTACAGGTATAGAAAGAAAGCCTACTAAGTTTGATATAGATATAAACGTACTTATCTTTACTCCTTTATTTTTAGTCTTTCCTTGTTTTATGTATGCAGATTTTATTTTAGATAGCGAAAATGGTTTTATAGCTATTTTCAAACTCTGGTATTTAAATCATTTAAGATAAAATACTTTTTGTGATAAAAAATATAAATTTTTTAGTTTATAATAAAAGAAAAACTTTTGGTTATAGGTTGCCTTCAGATTTATACACATGTTTTGCAAAAGATAAAGTTGATATGTATTATCTTAGGGAAGTTACTGAACAGAAAAAGTCGGCTTTTATGTATCAAATTTTTAAAAAGCATATTTTAGATAATAATTTAGATTCTAAAAGGTTGATAACTCATTTTATATTTATAAAGATTCCTTTATCAAACGTACTTGATCTTATTCCTATAGCTCTTAAGCTTACAGGTTCAATAAGAGCTCTTACTAACTTGTTAAAAACTCGTAAGTATAATCGTAAACTTTTTATAAAAGAATTTTTTTTTCCAGATTTTTTTTTAGAGCGTTTATGTTGGTTTGATATCAATGTTTTATCTTTTCGTTTTAATCTAGTAGATAAATTCTCAGACTCAAAAATGATAGAACAAGATAGGTTTATTTTATTGTATTTAAAGGTATCTTCAAAAAAAAATTATTCTCGTAAAGAAATAAAGTTTTTAATTGAGTCTATTTGTTATGATTTTGTTTTAAGAAGAAGGGAAAATTTTTGTATTAAATTTTTTCGGACATTAAACGAACTAGAAAATAATTGATATTTTATAATTCAGATTTTTATATGAATTTAACAACATCTAATTTTTTACAGTATTTAACAACCAAATTTAATAATAAAGATATACAAGATAAAAGTTTGTGCCTCACTGTAAGGCCAGATAATTTATATACAATTTTTCAGTTTTTAAAAAATTCATGGGTTTCAAAATATAAAATTTTGATAGATATTACGGCAGTTCATTATCCTTCTCTTATAAAAAGAGGAGATAGTATGTATGAATTTGTTGTAGTTTATTGTTTATTATCAACAGACTATAATCAGCGAATAATTATAGAATGTTTATTAAAGGATTCTTTAGAGTATGTTCCAAGTATTACAAATATATATCCAAATGCGTCATGGTATGAGCGTGAAACGTATGATATGTTTGGTATATTATTTTATGGTAACAAAGATTTACGAAGAATTTTAACTGATTACGGGTTTGAAGGTTTTCCTCTTAGAAAAGATTTCCCTTTAAGCGGTTATGTAGAAGCGCGTTATTGTGAAAAATCAAAACGTGTTATACTTGAAAATCTTTCATTAACTCAAACAAATAGAACTTTTGATTTCGAAAGTCCGTGGAAAATAGATTCATAAGATGATAAGTGTTAGTGTAATTTCAATTTTAAATTTTGTATTATTTTGTATAGGTATCTTTGGGATAGTTTTTAATTATAGTAATTTATTATCTATCTTGATGTCTATGGAACTTATGTTATTAAGTATTAATCTACAATTAATAGTAATGAGCCTCGTATTTGATGATCTAGTAGCTCAGGTTTTTGCATTATTAATTTTAACTATAGCAGCAGCTGAAGCTGCTATAGGTTTAGCTTTAGTTGTTATTTTTTACCGTTTACGTGGAACAGTTTCTCTTAAATCAATAAACCTTATGAAAGGCTAAAAATAAGAAGGATGTATTTATTAGTAATTTTTTTACCTCTATTATCAGCAATTATTTGTTGTTTTTTCTCAAGATGGATTGGTTTTTTACGTGCATGGCAAATATCTACTTCATTATTAGGTATAACTTTCTGTCTCTGCTTAATGATTTTTTATGAAATTGGGCTTTCTTCTACATTATGTACAGTAGAAATAGGTTATTGGTTTAATATCGGGTTTTTTCAGAGTCCTTGGGGTTTTCTTTTTGACTCTTTAACAGCGTCTATGCTTATTGTTGTCACTTCAGTTTCTTTCTTAGTACATATGTATTCTGGAAGTTATATGGAACATGACCCTCATTTAGGACGTTTTATGGGTTACTTATCACTTTTTACTTTTTTTATGCTTATATTAGTTACAGGAGATAATTTCATGCAACTTTTTTTAGGTTGGGAAGGTGTTGGTTTATCTTCTTATCTTCTTATTAATTTTTGGTTTACTCGAATCCAAGCTAATAAAGCTGCTATCAAAGCAATGATGGTTAATCGTATTGGTGATATAAGTTTAACATTAGGTATAGCTCTAATTTATATATATTTCAAAAGCGTTAAATATGCTGTTGTTTTTGCAATGGCAAAAGAATTTGAGTTTTCAAACTTTTATTTTTTAGGTTTTAATTGGAATACTTTAGATTTAATATGTATTTTTTTGTTGATAGCAGCAGTCGGTAAATCTGCTCAATTAGGTTTACATACATGGTTACCTGATGCCATGGAGGGACCTACACCTGTTTCTGCGTTGATTCACGCAGCAACAATGGTAACTGCTGGAGTTTTTTTATTAGTGCGATGTTCTGCTTTATATGAACATGCTAGTGAAAATATAAGACTTTTAGTTGTTATTGTCGGTGCATTAACTGCTTTTTTTGCTGCAACTACGGGTTTAATGCAACATGATATGAAAAAAGTTATTGCCTATTCGACTTGTAGTCAATTAGGGTATATGGTTTTTGCTTGTGGTTTATCTTTTTATTCTGTAGGTATGTTCCACTTAATAAATCATGCTTTTTTTAAAGCTCTATTATTCTTAAGTGCAGGATCTGTTATTCATAGTCTTAGTGATGAGCAGGATATTAGACAAATGGGTGGTTTAGCTCGTTTGATTCCTTTTACTTATGTGTTTATAATGATAGGTTCACTATCTTTAATGGGTTTTCCTTTTTTAACAGGGTTTTATTCTAAAGATTTGATACTTGAATTAGCTTTTAGTACATTTACACCTGTAGGTCATTTTGCATTTTGGTTAGGAAGTTTAGCTGCATTTTTTACAGCACTTTATTCTTTTCGTATTATTTATTATGTTTTTATTGGCCCTATAAATGGTAATCGTGTTGTATATTCTAATATTCATGATGCCCCTACTCTTATAGCGATACCTCTTACAATATTAGGTTTTGCAAGTATTTTTGCAGGTTATGTTGGAAAAGACTTATTTGTAGGTTTAGGTACTGATTTTTGGGGAAATTCTATCTATTGTTCTAGTATTAATACATCAACTGTTGATGCAGAATTTTTACCTGTATTCTTTAAATTGATCCCTGTTATATTAAGTATGTGTGGAGTAGCGACTGCTTATCTTTTTCAAACTCATAGTTTATTTACTTTTAAAACAGAGTCACAAGTTAGTGTTATATTATTTAATTTTTTAAATAGAAAATGGCTTTTTGATCGAGTCTATAATGAGTGGGTATCTCAAAAAGGTTTATGGTTTGGATATGTGATTTCATATAAAACAATAGATAAAGGTGTATTAGAATTTTTTGGGCCAGCAGGTTTAACACATTTGGCAAAGAATTTATCTCGTTTTAGTACTAATTTACAGACAGGACTAATATTTTCATATGCTTTTTTAGTTTTACTTGTTGTGTTATTACTTTTAAGTCTTACACTGTTTTATTATTATGAAATAGCTATTATCGAAACTTTTTGTATCGCTATTAGCGCTTTTTATATTTTTTTATTTGTTGATAGATATGTACTTTAATAGTTATATAATGAAAATTTTTTATAATAATATTTTTATAACAAGTATTTGTTTACTAATAAGCTTGTTTACTTTCAGCTCGGATGTTTGTTTATCTTTTGACTCTAGTGTAAATCTTGGATTAGATTATTTTTCAATCCTTTTTTTGCTACTTCTTTTTTCTCCTTTAATTTCTATTATAATTATCAGCTTTCTTCCAGAAAAAGATAGTTCTTTGATTTGGAATATTTCTTTAACTCTAAGTTCATTTATTTTTTTTCTATCTTCTATTATATGGTTAGCTTTTGCCCATGGTAATAATATATCAGCTGATTTTTTAGAGAGTGATTTATTTCAAGGAGTTTTTTTATTAATACCTTTATTTGGTTTTCAAGAGTGGGATTCGTTTTTGAATATAAAACCTTTTATTGCTATTGATGGTATTTCTATTTTATTAATTGAACTTACGGCTTTTTTGATTCCTGTATGCTTTTTAACAAGTATTTCAGCTATAAAAACAAAGATAAAAGAGTATATTATCTTCTTTTTTATGATTGAGCTACTTTGTATCTGTACATTTACATTTGTAGATATTTTTTTGTTCTATATATTTTTTGAATCTGTCTTAATACCAATGTTCATTATTGTAGGTATTTGGGGTTCACGTTCAAGAAAAATCCGAGCAGCCTATCAATTCTTTTTATATACTTTATTAGGGTCTATTTTTATGTTTATGGCCTTATTGTATATTCGATCTGTTTTAGGTACAACAAATTATCTTATTTTGTTAAATACGATGCCCCTTATTGATGAACAAACACAACTTTTACTTTGGTTAGCGTTTTTCAGTGCTTTTGCTGTTAAAGTACCTATGATTCCTTTTCATTTATGGTTACCTGAAGCACACGTTGAAGCTCCTACAGCTGGGTCAGTTATATTAGCAGGTATATTATTAAAATTAGGTACTTATGGTTTTCTTCGTTTCTCAGTACCTCTTTTTCCTGTTAGTTCTTTCTTTTTTATGCCTTTCATTTTTTTGTTATGTAGTTTAGGTTCTATCTATGCATCACTAACTACACTAAGACAGGTTGATTTAAAAAAGATAATTGCATATTCATCTGTTGCTCACATGAGTGTTGTAATGATAGGTTTATTTGCGCTTACCCCCCAAGGTCTTCATGGAAGTTTAAGTTTAATGTTAGGTCATGGTATAGTTTCTAGTGCTTTATTCTTATGTGTAGGTGTTTTATATGACCGGTATCATACGCGTATTATAAAATATTACGGTGGTTTAATGCAAGTAATGCCTAATTTTTCACTTTTTTTCTTATTTTTTACTTTAGCTAATATAGGTTTTCCTGGGCTTTGTAATTTTGTAGGTGAGTTTCTTTGTTTTTTAGGTGCTTTTGAACGAAATGCTTTAGCTTCTTTTTTATGTTTAATGGGTACTTTAGGGGGAGTAGGTTATAGTATGTGGCTAGCAAATAGATTAGTCTTCGGAGAGCTCCGAGCAAAATATATTACTACTTTTACTGATCTTTCTTTGGTTGAATATGTAATGTTAGTGCCTTTCATCTTTTTAACATTGGTGATAGGTGTTTATCCGAGTATCATAACAGATACGGCAGATCCAGCTATATTTGATCTTTGTGTTAAATTAAAAGTTATATAATGAGTTTTTCTTATTTTTCACAAACACCTCTTTTTTTAGTTCCGGAACTTTTTTTCGGATTGTGTCTTGTAATTTTTTTATGTTTAGGTCTTTTTTTCTCGGCAGTTGTAAGTAGTTGGAAAGTTCAAAATTTGAATGTTTTATCTTTTTCAAACGACTTCTTACAATTAGGTATTTTTGTATCTATCTTTACAATAGGTTTATTTACTTTAAATCAAGTAGAAACCGTACTATTTGATAATCATTTTGTTCAAAATTTTTTTTTAACTAATAATAAAACTATTTTACTTTTTTTATTAATTTCTACGTTTTGTTTAAGTTTAGATTATTATAAATACGAAGGTTTAGATTTATTTGAGTATCCTTTATTGAAAATGTTAGCTTTATTCATGACTTTCTTTGTAATCTCGTCGAATTCGTTTATAGCTTTTTATATGGCTTTAGAGGCTCAAAGTTTAATTTTGTATATATTAGCTGCATTTGCACGTAAAAATGAATTATCAACAGAAGCTGGTATCAAATATTTTATTTTAGGTGTGCTAGCTTCAGGTATGCTTCTTCTGGGTATCGTACTTATTTATATGAGTTATGGTACTTTTATGTTTGAGGATATTGCTATTTTGAATCATCATTTGATTGTAAAGCCTGTTTTAGTGGAGTTAGGTAGTGTTTTAATAGTAAGTGCTTTAATGTTTAAGTTAGGAGCGGCGCCTTTTCATGTGTGGATTCCTGATGTTTATGAAGGTTCACCATTACCTTCAACAATTTTTTTTGCAACTGCTATTAAGTTTACAACACTTATTATCTTAATACGGTTATTTACAACTATTTTTATGCAAGTAGATGCAAGTTATTATGTTGTATTCTTGTGTGCTTTTACTTCTTTATTTGTTGGGTCTATAGGTACTCTTCGGCAAACGAAATTAAAACGTTTTGTTGCATATAGTGGTATAGTGCATGTAGGATTTATGCTTTTATGTTTATGTTCATTAGAATCAGCATATGCTTTACAAGCATTTTTCTTTTATATTTTACTCTATATGATAACTACTGTAGGTTTTTTTGGTATTGTAGGTTCTATGCGACCTCTATCTGATTGTTCATATCGATCAATCTATTTTATAGAGTTTTCGCACTTAGCGCAAAAAAATTTACTTCTTTCCGTTTCTGGTATGATTTTTATTGCATCAATGGCGGGTATTCCTCCTCTTTCAGGTTTTTTTGCAAAATTCTATGTTTTGTTTGCCACAGTAGATTCTAGGAACTTTTTTTTAGCAATGGTTGCCTTAATTCTATCAGTTCTTTCTATGTTCTATTACTTACGAATCATTAGAATTATGTGGTTTGATCCTTCATTAACAAATTGGATAAGCTATCGCCCACCTGAGCGTTTATGTTCTTTATTGATAAGTATATCAGTTTTCATAATTGTTGCTTATTTTTTTGAACCAGCTATCTTAACAGAACTTTTTTTTATAATGTTTGAAACAATTTAATTATGTCATCTCTAAGTTATTTTGTATGGAGCTTTTATCTTCTAATCTTGTTCTATTCTGTTTCTTCTGAAAGCTCAAGCTTTTGGGATATGTTACTTTTTTCAGAGGAAACGTTTATTGTATTATTATTCGGCTTATATTTATTCATTCTTCATATGCATCGCGATATGGGTACTGAAGAATTTGCACAATACTCTGCTGAAATCTCAGCAGCTAGTAGTAAAAGTTATATTGATCTTTTTATTGGTCTTCATTTTATAAATGAGTCTTATCGTAAAATGCTAGATTATACTTCTGAATTAACAGTTTTTAAAAATTTTGTAACAGATATTTTTGGTGATATTGTTCAAAGTTTACGTTTAGAATCTATTTTATTCAAAATAGATTCGTCTATTTCAGAAGTTTTTGAAATGACATCTGCTTTTTTATCTGAAAATACATTCTTATTTCAACGTAATTTAATAGATACGCTTTTTTATGAGCAACAATTATTCAACAATTGGGTATCAGCATCTAATGATGTACGTTTACAATTAGCTTATGACGATTCAGAAGAAGGGAAACACGCATCAGGTTTCTATCAAAAACGCCTTTATTCTATAAGTGGTGATAGTGCTCAAAATAATGTAGAAGTTTTAACACCTTCTGTTGTTTGTTTATTACGTTCGATTTTTGAAGAAAAGAAAGCACAGTATACTGTTTCTTATTATTTTGCCTTTTTTTCAGATTTGTGTAGTATCTTATATCAAGAATATACTGACTCACTTTCTGTTAAATATTATACAGAAAGCGAATCAGATGCTTTTTTCACAAATCCTTTTTTTATATCTCAGTTTCCTACAGATTTTGCGGATGTTTTACAAAAAGCACCTGTCTGTAAAAAAATTATGCATTTCTATAATGCTGATTTAGAACTTATTGAAGGGTAATCCTTTTTATTGAATGAAAAAATGTCTTTTGATTTAAAATTTTTAGTTCGTCAGAGCTATTTACGTAAATCTCAAAAGTGTTCACCTAAGAAAACTTTTGTTTTGTCAAAATTATCTTTACGTGATAGTACTTTTTATGTAGATGATGTCATATCGCGTAATTCGCCTAATATGATGTCAGCAAATAAAATGGTAAAAGATTTACATAATTATAGTACATCTTAATAAATATATTTTTTAGTATGAATAAAAAATATACTTTTTCTTATTTTTTATTGAGCTTAGAAACTCGCCAATTTTTTCGAGAAAAATATGGTTACTTTCGGAAAAAACAATTGTTAAAACTATTTGATGCTGTAAAAAAACCTCTGAGTTATTATAAAGTAGGTATTTTATTAGAAATGCATCTAGGTCGTATTCTTGTCTCATCTTGTTTTGTTCCTTCTTATGCATCTGCTCGACAGTTAATTTCACATGGCCATGTTAATATCAATGGGCATCCTGTTTCAACACTTAATTGTAAACTTCAATTAGGTGATATTATTTCTGTGAACTCATCTGAAGGTCGTTTTCGTACTAATTTATACTGGTTACAAGCAATAGAAAAACTTTTTTTGGAAGATTTTCGCTTGCGTAATTTTGGCCTTAAGAATTTTTCAGATAAAAAAGGAGCAATTGTACCTGTATTTAATCGAGGTGGATTTAAGTTATCTAAATGGCGAAATGTTATATCTTCTTTAGATAAAAAAGTAAATCGACCAATATTTAATTATGGGTCAATAAAATATAAGAATAAACATTCTTTATTTTTAGATAGTATTTCAAAACGGTATGGGGGTTGGACATATAAAAATTTTAGATGGTTTCCACCCTCATGGACAAAAAAATGGAATTCTGACTCAAAAGTTTTAACTTTTAAAGAAATTGTTGCAAAACGAAAAGAACGTAACCGATTATTTTGGTCTCTTACTTTAGGTAGACAAAATAAAGTAAAAGAAGGTTTATGGTCTAAAAATTCTTCAAAAGGATATAAGATTTTGTTTTCAAATTTACGCAATGTTATTTATATGCAAAGTTCTTACGATTCTAAACAAAGAAGTAAAATTTTTAAAGCGGAAAATTTTCGTTTACAACACTCAAAGAATATGCGTAAGAATTTACCTATAAATTTAGTGATACATGATAAAAAATATAAACGTTTTTTGTCAAAAACTAAACAAGGGGTCTTGAATAACGAAAAAATCTTAACCTTAAGTAAAAGATTGAATTTTAAAGATGGTTTTAATTCTACTTTTTTTTCTGGATTATACTCATCACGCTGGCTTTCTTTCTCTAAAGTGGTAAAAGGTATTTCAAACCGAATTTCTTTTATACGGTTCCATAGAAAATATCGTATTTATAATCGTAAAAAAGTCAAGATTGCTCATAAAAAACTAAGAAATGCTCGTTTCACTAATACAAACTTTATATCTCTTTTTAGTTTTTTTAATAAGAATTCAACTTTAGCCAATTCTTTTTTAAAGAAACGCCAATCTCGATATCATTCTAAATTTAAGATTAAATCTAAAAAGCTAACTTATAGAAAAAAGAACTTTAAATCTAGATTTGAGAATCAAAAGTCTAATCGAACAATGTTGAAAACAACAAAAGATACAAAAGTATCTGTGAATTCTAGGGATGTTGGTATAAATCCACGAGCAAGTTTTTATCCTAAGCTTTTTAGACCAAGTGTACTTAAAAATCAGGGGAATAATGTTGAAAATATTCTTCAACATAAATTTAATCTTGTTCTTAAGTATTCGCATCTGTATAAAGATTATAGAATAAAAAATTCTAAATTCCCAGTCGCAACTGATTTTTTAGTAACACGTTTTTTTAAGTCATTACCGAAAAAAGGTTTAGATTTAAAGAAAGGTACTTTAACAAAATCGCCTTTAAAGTTTAAGATTATGAATAAAACGGACAATGATAAGGTAATGCATATGCTTATTTTAACATTACAACAATTAGTCTTTAAAAGGTCTTTGCGTACTAGATATTTACATAGATTATTTTCAAGATATAGTTTAAATACATTTTTGAATTTAGTTCGATTTTACTTTAGTTATAAAGATCTTTTTTTATCAAATTCGAATAAAGATTTAAAAACTATAACTAAAGATTTATTTCGAGAGGATTTAAAGAATCAACGTTCTAATCTCGTTTTGTTAGAAACTAAACAAAAGTTATTTTTTTTATCTATTTTTCGGGATTTGATAAAAAAGTATGGTGAAAACAAGAGTGAGTATATTAGTTTACTTTCTTTGAAACGTCTAATTTTGGGTTATTTTATAAAAAGATTTAAGTACAAATCGGGTATTTCTTCAGCTATTAAAGATTATAGTGTATTTAAATTGAAAAATTCTAGATTAAATTATAGTTTAGATCGTAAAGCAATCTCAAAATTATTTTATTTACGTTCAAAAGAGGGTTTAGTATTCTATAAAAACTTAAAGCTTTCTACTAAAAAGCAAGACTATAAGTTTTTTTCTTCAGATGTTTTACAAAACCAGATTTATCGAGCAAGAAAACAAGTTAAATTTTATGAAGAATGGAGGTTTAATAAAATGTTTCGTGTCTTGTCTATGTATAAACACATAAAAAAAAAGAAAAAGTCTATCTTAAAACGTGTTGATTTACGAACTTTAATTTATAAGATAACTTACTTTTCATTTTTAGCATTGCAACGTCGATATATACGTTTTCACCCTGAAAATGTTAAATCAAAAGGACATCCTTTAAAGAGTATTCAACACTTTTTACCTGATAAGAAAAAATTGAATTACAGAAAAAGATATTTGAAAGCACCATCTTTACGTAATTACAATGGTTTTTTAAGTTGGAAGAATCGGTTTCGGCATTGGTACAGAAAAAGATCACGTAATAAAGCTCAGTATAAAGGCTCTATTGCGAACAAATATGTATTTAACCGTTTTTTGAAAAAGATGTATTTTACTTTATATAATAAACCAATTTTTTTTGATGAAGGTAAATATAAGTATCGTTATTTTTCAAAACTTTTCTTTTTGGGTCGTGTAAAACAAGCTCAAAATGACTTACTTTTTCGATTACCACCAAAATATCTTGAGGTTGATTCGTCTCGTTTAGCTATAACTATTCTACGTTATCCTTATGCTAATGAGATGTTTCGAGACCTTCCTGTTAAAATTCCTCAGGATATATTAGGCATGTTTTTAAAGCCAAAGCATTAATCTTTATTTTTAAGAATGAAGTACTTTTTTTTGTTAACTATATTTTTTTTTATAAGTCTTATCCTTTCTAGTGTAATTTTTTTTTTATCTTTTTTGATAGCAACACAGCGTCCTTCTGTTGAAAAATTATCGGCATATGAATGTGGTTTTGATCCTTTTAACGATGCACGTACAGTTTTTGATGTTCGCTTTTATTTAGTTGCTATTTTATTTATCATTTTCGATTTAGAAATTATTTATCTTTTTCCTTGGTGTACAGCTGCAGCAAATATAGGATATCTAGGTTTTTGGGTTATGGCTTTTTTTTTGATTATTTTAACGTTAGGTTTCATCTATGAGTGGATGAAAGGTGCTTTAGAATGGGAATAATTAATTTTTTTATTATTTTAGATGAAAAAAATAGTTGATATTCTTTATGAGCATGATTGTCATTATGTTTCCACAAAATTTTCCTGGAATAAGAATTTATCCACTTTTCTATATTGTGAATATCTATTTTCTTTTTATTTAGATTTAAGATTTTCTTCCTTTTTTTTACAGCAATATTTAAAATTCTTAAAGTATTTGGCTAGTGGAGGTTTACATTTCTATTTTGTTACACATCACAAAGTTTATGGGCAAGATTATCTTAATCAAATGTCTAATAAACTGTTATTAAATGCGAATACAGTAACATTAAAGCAAGGAAATTGGTTTCCTGGGACATTAACAAATTGGAAATTTAGTAAAGATTTGAAATCAAAACAATTTTTATCAAAATCAGGCGAACTTAATTTTCAGAGTTTTCCGTCTGTAGTTGTTATTTTTGATACACCGAAAGATAATTATGCTCTTTCAGAAGTTCTAAAAATAGATGCGGTTTCGTGTGTATTTGCAGATTCAAGTTTTAAATTAGGCTCAAATTTTATTGAAGTTATACCTTTAACTGTTAATTTTTCATATAAAAAAGTAATACAATTTTTGTATGACTTATCTATTGAGTCTATCATTGAAGGTGATATTTCACTTTTTAGGTCGTTTTGTCGATCTAAATATAAATGTAAGTAAGGGTTGGAGAGGTGGCCGAGTGGTTTATGGCGGTAGATTGTAAATCTATTCACTTTTTGTGATCGTAGGTTCGAATCCTGCTCTCTCCAACTATGTTTGTAAAATTTTTACGTAAAAGAGATCTTATCTCTTTATAGCAGATATATTTAATCTGTTGTTATTCTGTATTGAAGTAAGTTAATAATTATATAAAAAAATAAATGAACTTTCAAAGTGAGCTTTCAGGTTTATTAGAAGAGCGTATATCTAGATATTATCAAGATTTAAATGTAGAAGAAGTAGGTACTGTACTATCTATTGGTGATGGTATTGCCCGTGTGTATGGACTACAAAATGTTCAAGCGGGTGAAATGGTAGAATTTTCTAGTGGTGTAAAAGGTATGGCACTAAATCTAGAAAATGATAACGTTGGTGTTGTTATTTTTGGTAATGACCGATTAATTTTAGAAGGAGATTTAGTACGCCGTACTAATTTTATTGTTGATGTTCCTGTAGGACCTGCATTATTAGGACGTGTTGTAGATGGTCTAGGTACTCCTATTGATGGAAAAGGTAATATAAATGCTGACGAACGTCGTCGTGTTGAATTAAAAGCGCCTGGTATTATACCACGTAAGAGTGTACATGAGCCTATGCAAACAGGTTTAAAGTGTGTAGATAGCCTAGTTCCTATTGGACGTGGTCAGCGAGAACTTATTATTGGTGATCGTCAAACAGGTAAAACAGCGATTGCTTTAGATACTTTTTTAAACCAACGCGTTTTACATGAAGGTACAATTGATTCTAAAAAATTATATTGTATTTACGTTGCAGTAGGTCAAAAACGTTCTACTGTTGCTCAATTTGTACGTGTTTTAGAGGATAATAACTCAATGTACTATACTTGTGTTGTTGCTGCGACAGCTTCTGACCCAGCTCCTCTACAATTTTTAGCACCTTACTCTGGATGTGCTATTGGAGAGTATTTCCGCGATAATGGTATGCATGCTTTAATTATCTATGATGATTTAAGTAAGCAAGCCGTAGCTTATCGTCAAATGTCTTTATTATTACGTCGTCCTCCAGGTCGAGAGGCTTATCCTGGTGATGTTTTTTATATCCATTCTCGTTTATTAGAGCGAGCAGCAAAAATGGGTGATGGTGTAGGTGCTGGTTCATTAACAGCTTTACCTGTTATTGAAACACAAGCAGGTGATTTATCTGCGTATGTTCCTACAAATGTTATCTCTATTACAGATGGTCAAATTTTCTTAGAAACTGAACTTTTTAACCGTGGTGTACGACCTGCTATTAGTGTTGGTCTTTCTGTAAGTCGTGTTGGTTCTGCAGCTCAAATTAAAGCTTTAAAGCAAGTTGCAGGTACACTAAAGTTAGAGTTAGCTCAGTATCGTGAAGTTGCGGCTTTCTCACAATTCGGTTCTGATTTAGATGCCGCTACACGATATCTTTTAGATCGAGGTAGCCGTTTAACAGAAATGTTAAAGCAAAACCAATTTGTACCTTTACCTGTTGAGCAACAAGTTTTTATTGTTTTTGGTGGTGTTAAAGGTTTTTATGATACATTAGATGTTTCTGAAATTTTATCTTTCCAAGAGTTTGTTTTAGGGGCTGTTTTAAAAGAAAATGCAGCTCTTTTACAACAAATTAAAGATAAGGAAGCATTAGATGATGCTTTAATGGCTACTTTAAGTGCTTTCTATACTGAAAAAGTTAAAGCATTTAAAAGCTAAGGTTTGAATTATCTTTGATATTTAAATCGAAATAATAATTAAAATAACGTATTTAATGGCAAACTAGAAATAAAAGAGGAAAAGAATGGAAAAACAAAAATCTTAGTGAGTAGAAATATACTGGGAGCTAAGAGTCTTCTACAAGTAAACTTAACAATTTTTGTTAAATAAACGGTATGAACTGAAACATCTTAGTAGTACCAGGAAGGTAAATCAACCGAGATTTTGATAGTAGTGGCGAGCGAATTCAAAATAAGTTAATTAAAAAAGTAAAATTCTGGAATGTTTTGCAATAAAAGGTGATAGCCCTGTAACTTTTTTAATTTTTAATTTCTAAGTAAAACGATACACGTTATGTTGTTTGAAAATCGGGGTACCACCCTCGAAAAAAGAATATCTTTTATTATCTATAGAGAAAGTACCGTAAGGGAACGTTGAAAGAGTATCTCGAATAAGAGAAGTGAAATAGACTTAAAATTGAATACGGATTTAACAATATGAGCAATTATTTTGTGAATATGTACCTTTTGTATAAGTGCGACACGATGTCGCGTCTTTTATTTCCGTGAAATTCGGAATCAGCTACGTTACGCTGATATTCTACCTTGACATGCGTTCGAAGTAATTTGGAGGTGTGAAGCTCAAGGGACAATGTAGCCATATCCTTAAGCGGTTTAAGGTGAAGGAGCTAGAATGAATCATCCATGTCTAATGTAATGTGAACCAATGTATGAAGCCTCGTAAAAGGTGTATTTGATCAACCGCAATAAAATCAAATAATTTGATAGAGATCTAAAGCTTTATACTCTTTAGATAGTAACGTTGAATTATCAACGGGGTAAAGTTGGAGGCTAAAGGTGATGTAATATGAAAGACGGGGAACGTGGTAAGCCCTATACTCTCTTGTCTACTAAGCAAGAGGATAGGAAGTAATTCTTATTATCGAGTAGAGGGTAAAAGATTGAATAAAAAGCTAATGCCGAGCCTGTAATGGGCATGGATAAAACCTGAAATCTTGATTTCTATGGTTTGACCTGAAAGGGTGCTGACTTATTCTATAGGTGTGTTAAACCAATAATCATTTGTTTGAATTAGTAAATTTCTATATTTTAAAATATAAAGTTTCCTAAATTTTAGATATGAAAAAAAAGTTGAACCAAAAATGGCATAACATAGATTGGAACAAAACTAGTAAATATGTAAAAAACCTACAAAAAGAATTAGTGGTGGTTTATAAAAATAATGATTGTCAATTACTCTTCTCTTTACAAGAGAAACTTATGATGTCCTTTGAAGGAAGAGCGTTTGCCGTAAGGCAAATTGTAAGTAATGACGGAAAGAATACTTCTGGTCTTGATGGAATAACTTGGGGCAACCCCTCGTCTAAATTCCAAGCTATAGCGCAACTAAGAAAAATCTTGGTTCAAAAATCAGGAGGTTATCGAGCTGGACCAGTTCGTCGAAAATGGATATCCAAAGACCAATCAGATGAGCTAAGACCTCTTGGTATTCCTAATATGATCGATAGAGCTTTACAAGCGTTGGTACTTATGTGCCTTGACCCTCTCGTAGAAGAGGTGAGTGATACCTACTCCTTTGGTTTTAGAAAATATCGGAATACTGGTAATGCAATTCAGAGGATTAGAACTATTTTAGACAAACCGAACGGACCTAGATACCTATGGAATGTCAATATTGAAAAATGCTTTGACAAGATATCACACGAGTTCCTTGAGAAAGAAACCAAATTGATAGCAAATCCTAAAGCGTATGAATATATCAAAAAATGGTTAAAAGCACCGATCATAGATCAAGGAATTAAAACTTTTCCGAGTGAAGGTACCCCGCAAGGAGGTATCCTTTCTCCATTATTATGTAATATTGCTCTAAACGGATTAGAGAATACTGTTCGTGATGGTTTACCTTCACCCAATAGCAAGGAAGGTAAAAAAATTAGTGGTAGTTGGGTAATAAGATACGCTGATGACTTTATTGTCACCAGTCCTTGTAAAGAAAGGATCGTTAATGAGAACATACCACGTGTTAATTTCTTTTTATCTAAACGAGATTTGAAGATTTCCGAAAAGAAATCTAAAATCCGTAATCTCAATAACGAAGGATTTACTTTTTTGGGATGGGATATTGCTCTGAAGAGCAGAAATTTTAGAATAAATAAGTCTAAAACTAACGAAAAAGTTCTTATTATAAGGCCGTCAAAAAAATCTATAAAACGCTTTAAACGCGAAATTAAAAAGAATTTTCGGTCAAACAAACCAATTCAGGCTATCATAAGAGATTTAAACCCTGTTCTACGGAGTTGGACAAATTACTATCGAGATTCCTACCACTCTCAGAAAATTTTTCAATCGATTGGGGACTATATTTACCAATCTTGGTGGCGATGGGCTCAAAAGAAACATCCGAATAGAAATAAGAATTGGATTTATAATAGATATATTTTCAATACTAAAAAAAATTCTTGGCGCATAGGTGAATCGAAAGATATCATGCTATTCGACGTTATCCAAGCAAAGCAACTAATGATAAGTAGCCTACGAAATAACGTTAACCCGTACATAGATGAAGATTATTATATTCGACGTACGGTTATTCGTGATTCTGAAAGATTTCGTGCCGCTATTTATAAGAAATATGATTTCAAATGCTATGTGTGTGAACAGGCACTCTATGGATCAGAAGAAGTACATTTGCATCATCTAATACCACGTAAGGATGGAGGTCAATACACTTTGGAAAACATAGTACCTGTACATGCTACGTGCCATGAGAGTATTACATATACCAGAAAAGATTGAAATTAAATCAATCTCGAATTAACATGCTTTAGCCGTGTGCGGTGAAAGTCGCACGCACGGTTATGAGGGGGGGAAAGCTTGTAAAGGCTTACCTATCCCAATTGGGTCAACGACTTAATGTAAATTGCAAGCTGAAAGGCTAAGTGAAAGCAAGTTTTAAAAGACAATAGTAATTTATATTATACCCGAAACCATGTGATCTATCTATGAGCAGGTTTTAGACCGAACCCGTATCTGTTGCAATAGGTTGGGATGACTTGTGGATAGGCGTGAAAGGCGAATCAAACATGGAAATAGCTGGTTTTCTTCGAAAATTATTTAGGTAATGCAATCTTGTTTAATTAAGGAGGGGTAAAGCTCTGTATCGCTGATGGGGGCCTAAAGCCTTACTGATGTGATGTAAACTTGAAATACTCCAAAGATTAGTCAGACATTGGGTGCAAAGGTCTAATGTCAAAAGGGAAACAGCCCAGATCATAGGTTAAGGTCTTTAAGCTTAGTTTAGTAAAAGATTGTTTTTAAGTGTTGATAATGGGAAGGTGGGCTTGGAGGCAGCCATCCTATAATGAAAGCGTAACAGCTCACCCTTTTAGTAGCTTTTAAATGTCGAAAATTAGAGGGATTTAAATTAAGCACCGAAACCATGAATAACTTTTTTAGTTATGGTAGAAGAACGTCTTGTATATTAAAGATAATCGTGAGATTATCAGTAGCTCAAGAGTGAAAATGTTGACATGAGTAGAATAAAATAATGTTTTAGAATCATTATGGCCGTAAGCTTAAGGTTTTTTTGGAGCAACTAAATTTCCAATTTATAATCCGGCCCCTAAGGATATACACTATATGTAATCTGATGGGTAGTGTTTTAGTGACAACAAAAATAAACATGTTTTATAGATTATAGCTACAACTTATTTTTGTTCAAGAAAAAACTATTACATATAAACCGTACTAAAACCGCTACAGGTGAGCGGGTAGAGTATACTCAGGCCATGGAATAACTATTCTGAAGGAACTCGGCAAAATTGCTCCGTAACTTCGGGAGAAGGAGTACCTTTAACAAGGTGACACAAAATGAGACTTGCGACTGGTTATCAAAACCACAGGACTTTGCGAAATCGTAAGATGATGTATAAGGTCTGACGCCTGCCCGGTGCAGAAAAACAAAATGGAGAAATATAGTGTTTCGAAAATAAGTTTCTGTAAACGGCGGTCCTAACTCTGAGGATCCTAAGGTAGCGAAATTCTTTGCGTATGACCTGTTCTATTAACTGACAATAATGAAAGTTGTAAATGAAAAAAAGACTAGTTATTAGAGGAGAAATAGGTATAACATATGTCAGTATCATTTCTATATATGTTCAATATGGTTATGTCTAAATAGATAGATACCAATATATGAACAACATGTATAATATTTGAAAAACATATTTTTACAACTGTCGATACATATTGTACGCCTAATGGCGTATCCAGTATATCGCTTAAAACTGACTCCAAAATGCAGGTGGGGAATACCTCATCCATAAGTCTGCATTAACGGACCATAGGGGGACAGACCCCGAGAGCGGCGGTGCCTTGGCCGGCCCGTCCTGAGTTCTAGGAGTGATTCGTTGGAAGTTGAGTGTAAAGCGAACCCTTTAAAAGACTGTCGCGCATCAGACTGTTTTATAATGATGAGGTATACACTTATGGGGCCTACTCCTACACAATGGGGAGCAGGGGCGATAACCCGGGTGTCAGTCAGTGGGGGCAACAGCCCGAATCTTAGTGTATCGGCGGAACAGGATAACATCTTTATATCGTCCAGTCACATTTGACTCAAGTTGGCTAGGTCGAAAGGCTGGGGTATGAACCAACCCATGGATGAAATTGATGTACGATCCCACAAGAAGCGAATGACCTATCGATGCGACCAGTAAACCTTAGAAATAAGCTCAAAGGCACGTATTACCTTTCGGTGTTAAGCCGTTATGGTGTAATGGTAGGTATATGCTGACGTGTGGGAGTCATATAATAACTTTAAATTGTATTTGACTGTAGGTACTTAGGTAGGTTATCATACCATAAATCCGGTACAGCAATAGTCCATAAACGTGTAATTAATGACTATTAAAATTAAAAAGAATAACTCAATGAATCAGTATAAACGCACCAAAAGAAAGCGTACAAGAAGAGCTTATGAATTAATTAGTCAAGAGAACGCTCAGACTAATGCCAAGCAAACATCTACCGTGATCGGAACAATTTGGTGGCGATCTATAAATTGGGAAAAAGTTCGACTACGCGTAAATAAAATACAATGCGCCATTTATCGAAATTCTTCTCTAGGTAAAACGAATTTAAGAATGATAAAAAAGCTCCAAAGAATTTTAATAAATTCTTACGATGCTCGATTATTAGCAGTACGAAAGGTTTGTCAGGAAAATAAAGGTAGAAGGAGTGCCGGAATCGATGGTATTAAAAATGTAAACCTGGATTTTCGGTTCCTTTTAACACACTTTTTAAGACCGTACGGTGACAGTTCAGCTATTAGAAGAGTTTGGATACTAAAGAACAAAACAGAAATGAGACCCCTTGGCATACCAACTATATGGGATCGCTGTGTCCAACATTTGGTCTTACAGGCACTCGAACCAGAATGGGAAGCGAAATTTGAAGCAAATTCTTTTGGATTCAGACCTGGAAGAAGCTGTCATGATGCAGTTTATGCCATTGAGAAGTATCTCCGTAGATGCCAGTATGGATGTTATGTCCTCGATGCCGATATTAGGAAATGTTTTGACTCTATTTCTCATGAGCGAATACTTAACCAAATTAGTCACTCCGACCCTTTCATAGTTAAACAAATTGATGCTTGGCTAAAAGCTGGCATATTGAGTGAAGGAGAAATCACATATCCGGATGAGGGAACCCCTCAAGGCGGAATTATATCTCCTTTGTTAGCGAACATAGCCCTGCATGGGCTTGAATATATCGTCCAAAAATATTTTAACTCACCTTACCTGGAACAAAAGGCGATAGATAAGCGTTATCTTCACGTATCACCCTTAGTGGTACGGTATGCAGACGACTTTGTTGTTTTACATCAAAACCGATTTGCGGTTACATGCATTAAAGCACATATCGTCGAATGGCTTAAAAATCAAGGTACAGGTCTTGAGTTACATGATGGTAAAACAAAAATCGTTCATACAGGCGACAAAATTAAAAATTCAGGAGAACCTCCGGGGTTCGACTTTCTTGGATTTCGATTTGTACATAAAATAAAAAGTTATGGTACGTTAAAGAATCGAAGATTCTATAACCTAAAAGTCTACGTAGGCGAAAAGGGAATTAAGAAGCATAAGGAAAACATTAAAAATATATTTAAGGAAGGAAAAAGTTGGTCGCAAGGGAGGCTGATCGAAACACTTAACTCCGTAATATATGGTGTCTGTGAGTATTGGAAATACACCAACCAAGGTCGTTTATTCAACTTATTGGATGCCTTTATATTTGAACAGTGCTTACTATGGATTAAGAAACGCCATAAGAACAAGAAAAGTTTTGACCAATTGTTTAGAAAATATTTTCAAAGATATTCCGAACCCTATAAGGGTATCACAGGGGCGATAGGCCTCAACATGGTAAAGAAGAGGCCACCAGTATGGCGTTTTATGACCTCGGAATGGAACCATAAACTCGACAAACCAAAACACCTGCTAGGAAAATACACCTATATTTGTGGCAAGGACGCTAGTTATACTAATCCTACTATAGGACGTGCGACACCATACGACGGGGCGACTCAATTTTGGGCGCTTAAACCAGAGATGGAAGCTACGCAATCGATTAGTTATCTCGGAATGGGAAATTCCCAAAGACGAGCTAGGACATATAGATGAGGATTACCTTAAATTTGGAGATGAGGCTAATGTAGCCTTTCTTAAACATCATTTAGAAAAAAAGCGTAATAAGCTAATAGCAGAGCAAAAAGCTAATGCTAGTAAAAAAGCCGAAAACGCTGAAAACACTGAAAATACCGAGAGTAAGGACAGTAAGAGTGGTGGGACCCAAAAATCCTCGAAATAAAGCCCTTCGGGAGGCGTATATTATTATAAAGAAGTATTAAGTGTAAAAAATACCCTATAATGTAAAGTATTTCTTGACCTAGAGAAGAATGGACGGCGAAACGAGAATTAACTCGAAATATTAAAGGAAAACATTGTTATATGATAGGAGCCGGATGAATCGAGAGGTTCACGTCCGGTTCTGGGGATGGGTAGGGTGTAAGAGCCCTATCTAATCTAAGCACCTAACTAGTGGCCTGCATGAATGGCGTAACGACTTGTCTGCTGTCTCCAGAATAGATCCATCGAAATTGAATTCTACGTGAAGATGCGTAGTAAAAGTAGCTAGACGAAAAGACCCTGTGCACCTTTACTATATCCTTTGATTGTACATTAATAAAGATTATTTAGAATATGTGGTAGTTTAAGACATCATAGCGCTAGCTATTTATCGAGACAACAATGAAATCCCACTTTTTTTTTATTAATGTTACTAATAAAAGTTTTTTTTGATCATCAAAGGGGGGTAGTTTGACTGGGGCGGTCGCTTCAAATTTAGGGAGCATTTTTATAGTAATATAAAGATTTAAACTCCACTGTATGCTGGGATAGCCTGTTAATATTTAACAACTCCTATGTACTACTTAGTAAAAATCATAGGCTTGGGCCAATCAGCAGGAAACTTTTTTATATAAAGGTTCCTCAACGACTATACGTGGAGAGTCCATACTGGACTGTGATATAGTCTCATCTTAATAGAAATATTAAGCTTACAATAAATGTAAGAGATCTTAAACACCAATGAAATTGAATAAAGAACTACGTGAAATAATCTGCGGTTTAACATTAGGAGATTTGCATATACAAACGCAAACAGGGGGGAGAACATTCCGTTTATGTTTTGAACAAGGGAATATGCATAAAGAGTATCTTTTTCATTTATATGAATTATTCAGAGATTATGTATCTACCCCTCCTAAACAAAATAGTAAGGGTAACTGGTATTTTAAGACATTAACCAGCCCATCTTTTAGGTATTATGGTATTCTTTTTTATGATAAAGACACTAAAAAAAAGAAGGTACCTAAAAATATACATAAATTTATTACTGCTAAAAGTTTAGCTTACTGGTATATGGATGATGGTTCTATAAAAAGTAAACAATCAAAAGGTGTTTTTTTGAATACGCAAAGTTTTACATACAGAGAGGTATTACTACTTTGTGATGTTTTAAAAAATAAATTCTTATTAGATTCAAAGCCTAGGCCTATTTATGAACGATTAAGTAAAACAGGGCCTAAGGACTATCGGAAAAAAAAGATATTATACTATCAAATTTATATTTCAGGGCATAGTTATAATTTACTACGCTCTCTTATTTTTGATTATCTGATTACTTCAATGTATTATAAGTTTCCGAATTTAAGAAAGGAAAAAAGATCTAAGGTTTGTCTAAAGAGTAACGAAAGTGCGCAAAGGTAACCTCAAGTATGTCGGAAACATACTGTAGAGTGTAATGGCAAAAGGTTGCCTGACTGTTAGAATAACAATTCAAACAGGGATGTACTTATGTATGTCGGCCATAGTGATCCGATGGTGCTGTGTGGAAAGGCCATCGCCAACGAATAAAAGGTACGCCAGGGATGTGCGACAAGAAGTTGTATACACGAATGAGAGCGGTTTTAATATTAGTTTAAAATCGACCTCTCCTTCTCTGCCTATTGAGTTGTTGCTACCTAGTGGTGCTGCATAAAACGGGGTAATAACCGAGTGGTACTGAGCAACTAGGGACAAAGGGATATATGGGATTAACGAGCCTATAAATCTCGAGCAAACGACCCTATGGTAAACGTAAGTGAATCATTGGTTGAATCCGGATAACGTTATACCCAAAGTTCCGATTACTATTGGAATAATGGGATCACCCGTACAAGCGGAGTTTGATAGTCAATAATGGCTGCTCTTCTATCCCTGTGGAGCAGAAATAGGCCTAGACTATTCCGGAATAGATGATACCTAAGGGGTTGATACATCGGTCGTGTATGCAGAACTTGGTAAGCCCAATATTCTCTCGTAAACCTTTAGACTTCATAATTCCTTCGAGTAAGGAAAATCTTGAAGTACCGACGCGGTTACGAGAGGCATAAAAGTAATTTTATGTATCGAATAGTGGGTAGAAGAGAGTACTAAAAGCAAATGTTTATCTGTAATGGGTAGAATAGAGTCCGAAATGGACTTGACCTGAAAGGGTGCTGACTAGTATGGAGCAAGTCATGAACACTAATAAACTTGTGATAGTTCATCTTCATAATTTTATACATCGTCAAATGCGAATGATTAGTACGGCTTGCCGTAATCTCATCACCGTACAAGACATGGGGTAGGAGATTATATCAAAATACCTTAATTGTAAGAGAATTATTGATACCAATTGGTAAAGAAAGAAAAAAAAAAAAATGAAATTCGATAAAGTAAATTGGAAGAAAGCCTATGAATGGCTACGCGAAAAACAAGCATTATTAGTAGAAGCGTCCAAAAAACGAGAGTATTTGAAACTTCGTCACCTTCAAATCTCGATTTTAAAAGATTTTAGAACGACTGCAATTGCGGTTCGAAGGGTTGTGACATCGTCAGGATCTAAGACCGCAGGAATAGACGGAGTAACTGCCACTACCGTTAAAGAACGTATTATACTGGCTAGCCAGGTACAATATATAGTTCGAAACCCTAGTACCTATAAGCCCCATGCAGTAAAGCGAGTCTGGATTCCCAAGAATGAGACGTCAATGAGACCTCTGGGTATACCTACTATAGTCGACAGAGCAGTGCAAGCTGTATATCTAGAAGCTATCGATCCCCTTGTGGAAGGTAGATCCTGCAAGAATAGCTTTGGGTTTAGAAAATTCAAAAGTGGGCATGATGCTGTACTTGCTTTAAGAGGGAAACTAATTCACCCAAAAGCTTCTGAATGGGTATTAAATGCAGATATAAAAAAGTGCTTTGATCGAATTGATCACGAATTCTTGTTAAGGTCAGTCCCTGTTTACCGGAAAGTCGACCGTAACGTGATCAGAAGTATGTTGAAAGCCAAAATTATAGACATGGGTGCTGTAACTACTCCTACGGAGGGAACACCGCAAGGTGGAATCCTATCACCCGTACTATGTAATGTAGCACTAAACGGGTTGGAAGTAAATATAAAAAATAAAGCCGAAGAACTCTGTAAACCAATTTTAGGATATAGGGGAAACCCAAAAGTTCATGTGGTGAGGTATGCAGATGACTTTATTACTATTGGACCTTCCAAGAAAATGCTCATAGCTTTACGTCCATATATCGAAAGCTTTTTAAAAGCGAGGGGGCTTGAAATCTCTGAAGAGAAAAGTTCTCTTGGACTTATATGGGAGCAAGAATTTGATTTTTTGGGATTCACCTTTGACAAGAGAAGATTCAATTATCAAAAACGTTCTGAAGTATCCTGGTATAAGCGTGGTTATAAATCTACATCCCGTATTATAATCAGGCCTTCGAAGAAAAACCTAAAGAAATTCAGGACGAAAGTTGCAGATATAATCAAGCGCCACGATGATTTGTCTGTCCTTGTAATAAAGCTAAATGAATACTTGCGGGGTTGGGCGTTGTATTTCGCCGCAACAGGAGATAGTGCTGAGCAAGTTCGAAGAATGCATCGATATGTGTTGTTGCAGTGTTGGCGGAAGGTTGTGAAGATTCACAGATCTACCCCAAAGAAACACTTAAAAGATCGCTTCTTTCCCACACACAAGTTTTATCAATTAGGTCGTTACGTGAGTCGATCATGGGTCTTTACAGTACCGACTAAGCTGCAACGCTTACCAGGAAATAAGGAGAAATGGATTAGGTTATTTAACCTTGACTCTATACGTGCACCAGGGAAGCAATTGATCCCTATGGGATTAAACGCTTACGATAGGGAGGACCGTGAAAGACTAAGGAATCGATATGTTTATACGGTTTTTAACTCAGGAACGGTAGAAAAAATCTGTAGAAGACAAAAATTAATTTGCCCAGCTTGTGGGGAAAGTCTCGCGAACGGTGAAAATATCGAAGTTCATCACGTTCCGAGTTTAAAAGAATTGAACTACGCTAAGAAACTTCTTAATCCGAACCTAAAGTCAAGCCACCGCAGCCTTCCCTTAAAAAAAGTAAAACTACTTGCACTTCACAAGTTATGTCATTCCCGAGTCCATGCGAAAGGGAATTAGGATAGAGGTGTAAGGTGAAATTAGTTCTAAAATTGGAATTTTGAATTTGGACCTCGGTCTTAACTTGATTGAGACCGGATGAATGTTGGAGCCGTGTGCGGTGAAAGTCGCATGCACGGTTCTTAGGGGGGTGTGGTCCGCGAGGGCCTGCTCTATCCCACCTAACAGGCTAATGATTCTCGAGAGTCCTTATTGACGGAATTGTTTGGCACCTCGATGTCGACTCTTCGCATCCTGGGGCTGTATAAGGTCCCAATGGTTCGGCTGTTCGCCGATTAAAGCGGAACGTGAGTTGGGTTTAACGTTTAGACCCTAAAAAGAGTAATCTTTTTTAGCAAATCAAGCTTATAACGGTGAAACCCTAAAATATTAGGGCAATACCGTGCGAAGTCTTTTGTATAGCTCTGTATTTATAGGTTAAAAGAAGATTACAGATAGAATAGCTTGCAAAATGACCGCGTAACGACTTTGCTTTTATGCAAGATAGTTCTCTCAATTAATTAGAATTAATCAGAATTGATTTGAGATTATTATAATACGCTTGGCTCTGTTTTTTTGAAACCTATAAACAGATGATGATATAGTCTATACCTTCAGTAATGAGGGATTTAAAATATGCAGAACGTTATTTTAAAAAACGGCGTTAATATTTTGTAAAAAATATTTAGCACTTACTAATATCGGTAGATTCCTAAAAGAAAGCTTGAACCACTAAACCGAACATTTTTTAGGATAATACCGAGGGAAGAAAACAAATAAAGATAAAAAATGCAAATTATTAAATGTAATGTCCTAAAAACTAAAGCATCAGTTATAGAAAAGAATATTTATAAAGATAATTTAAAACTATCACAAGAACAAAAAGATATTATTATAGGAAATCTTTTAGGTGACGGTTATCTTGAAAAACATGGTACGTCACATCGTTTTTATTTTTGTCAATCAGGTGAAAAAATGTTTTATGTTGAATACATATATAATATTTTTGAGCCATGGTGTTCAAGTATACCTAGTTTTAGTTTTTCTCGGTATAAGGAATATAATACATATACTAAAGCTGCTTTTTTTCGAACAGCTACTAACAGAAGTTTTAATTTTTTTGGGGAACAATTTTATTGTTTGGATGAAAAGTCAAATAGAAAAAAAAGAATCCCAAAAAAAATTTCTCGCTGGTTAAGTGCGCGAGCACTTGCGTTTTGGTTTATGGATGACGGTGCAAAAAATGAAAATGGTTATATTCTAAATACTCAAAATTTCTGTTTAAAAGAACAGGAAATACTTTGTGATGCATTGGGTCGTAATTTTAAATTTGAAGTAAATATTCATCGTGATAGACAAAATTATCGGCTTTATATTACATCTAAAAGTAGAGATTTATTTACAAGAAAAATTGAACCCTATATTTTAGAAGGCTTTAGATATAAATTGCATATTTAATTTTTGTTCTTTTTGTATTTCCCCGTAGAGACTGTGTGTTTGATATAATAAAACCACGATAAATTTGTCATTTTTTGTTTCTGAATGTGACACTTTTATAATACGTAAGCCCCACGATATATTATTTATGTGGGTGAAGATATAGTCCAATCCCATTAGTAATAATGGATTTTTGCGTGAGACAGTTCGGTTTCTATCTACTATTTTTGAAAAGATTGCGAGAACTAAACCTTAGTACGAGAGGACCGGGTTTGTTAAGTCAATGGTGTTTCTGTTGTTTTATCAAGAGCAATGCAGAGTAGCTAAACTTAAATATCATAATTACTGAAAGCATATAAGTAAGAAAGGTTGCTCAAAAAATCTTTAGTAAAATGTTCTAGACTAGAACATAAAATAATTATAGGTAAAAAGTGTACGCATAGTAATATGTTGAGCTGATTTTATACTAAAAAGTAGTAGCTTAATTTGACAGAGCGTAGTCTAGTAAAGACTATAATGTGAGTTCAATTCTTACCTACTTTTTTAGCTTTTTTTCTTAATAGTTTTGTTTCATGTGGTACCCCACATGAATCTTTTATTTTGAAAATTTGATACACTATATAGTGTAATTTTATTTTTTAGTTTTGTTTTATATTTTTTCTTAATAGTATCTATTATTATAGGTATCTATTTCAAAAAGATAAAAAATAAATCATTTTTTTTTGATTTTTTTGATATTTATTTTTAAGATTGAATAATGGTTACAGTAAATCAATTATCTAGAAATATACGAAAAGATAAATTTCGTCCATACAAAGCACGCGCTTTAAAACTTAAGATTAATAGATGTTCTAATAAAGAAAGTGCTTTAGTCGCGCCTTTTAAACAAGGAGTTTGTACTAAAGTTTATACTACAACTCCTCGTAAACCCAATTCTGCAACACGTAAAGTAGCACGTGTGCGGTTAACCACTAAACAAACAATAACAGCATATATTGGTGGTGAAGGGCATAAATTACAACGTTATTCAGTTGTATTAGTAAGGGGTGGTAGAGTGAAAGACTTACCAGGTGTTAAGTATCACATTGTTCGAGGTCATTTTGATTGTCATTTTTTAGCTCAGCGACGAAATAGTCGTTCTAAATATGGAACTCCACGGCCACGAAAAAAAGGTGAATTACGTTATCAGTTACGTCGTTTAAAACGACATTTTTCAAAAATGGTATAATGAATAATGAAAATTTAATTTTGAATAAACTTTTATATACAAAAAGGTTAGCAAAAATAAGTCAGAAACACGGTTTGGCAGCACGTACTTTTAATGATATTCTTGATATAGGTCTTCAGTTAAAGTTTAAGGGATTTACTTGGAATCGGTATATTGACCGTGCAGTAACTTTATTAAGACCTTTTGTTTGGATTAATACAAGAAAAATTGGTCGCCAAAAGCGTTTTCGAAAAAACATAGAGCGCCCTGTTTTCTTATTTAAAGAAGTTTCTTTAAGAAGAAGTATTAAAACTTTATTAAGAACACCTCGTCGTTCTGTTAATGTAAAAAATCGAATTAACTATGTACCGCGTCATCTAAACTTTATACAAGAAATTGTTAGTAAAGGTTTTAGTGCTATTATGAGTAAAAATGTTGAAAGATACAAGCTTGCTCGCTCACTTCGATTTTCAAAACGTAAACCAAAGCGCTATTTACTAATAAAACTTGGAAAAAAATTTCCAAAATCCTTTAATCACCCAAATTTTAAAGGAACTGATTTTTTAACAAAAAATCGTAAAAAGAATTAATTATGCAAGATTTAAATACTTTCTTAAAAATTTCAACACGTCATTGTTTACTTATTAAAAGCCCAAGTGCAAAAATTATTCAACGAAAGCTTTTGTATTTTAAAAAAAGTATGGCAGGTCGTAATTGTTCAGGTAGAATTACTGTATATCATAAAGGAGGGGGTGAGAAAAAGTTACGTCGTTTTGTAGATTTAAATCGAGATATTTATTCATCTTTATTTGTTCTTAATATTGAAAGATGTCCTATTGGTACACGTACATGTTTTTTAGCATTAGTAAGTTATCCTTTCGGTGTACTTTCTTATATTCTAGCACCTGATGGTATGAAAAAAGGTGATTTTTCATTTAATTATAGCGATGCTAAAAAAAAACGTAATGTGATGCTTCAAGCAGGTTTCTCTGCACCTATTTTCTCTATGCGACCTGGGCTAACTATTTTTGATGTCTCAACATCAAAATTTTCAGGAGGTAAATTTGCAAGAGCCGCAGGTACTTCTTGTGTTTTACGCTTTATAGATTATCAAAGAAATGCTGCCCTTATTCAATTACCTTCAAAACGTTTTTATAAAATAGCAATTGATTCTCGAGCAACATACGGTCGAGCTTCGAATATTTATCATAAACGTCAAGTTTTAGGTACAGCTGGGCGTAATCGACGAGCAGGTATACGTCCTACAGTACGTGGTGTGGCTATGAACCCTGTCGACCATCCTCATGGTGGTGGTGAAGGTAAAAGAGCATCAGGCCGGCCTTCTGTAAGTCCTTGGGGTGTATTAACAAAAGGGAAACCTACAATTAGTAAAAAACGTAAACAACTCGAAATAAAAAAACTTAGTATTTTTAAACAATATATACGTAATTAATCGTTCTTTATTAAAAAGTATATTCATTCCTTCTCATATTATAAAAGTTGGTCTAAAAAAAGAATCTTCCCCAAAGCAATCTTTTGATATTTTTGCAAGATCAACACGTATTGTACCTTTTTTTTTAGGTAAAACTTGTAGGGTGTATAATGGTAAAAGATTCTTTATTTTAGAGCCAACAGAAGCACATTTAGGTTATTGTTTTGGTGAATTTTCACCAACACGTAAAAATTTTAAACCAAAGATAAAACAACAAAAAAATATAATAAAAAAGAAAAAAAAATAAATGAGTAAGCGTAAACCATTAGTTCTTCGTATAGGTACTCAAGAAGGATGGGATTCCATTTGGTGGTCAGAAAAATATTACTACAATGATCTTGTAAGTAAAGATCTTTTAATACGCGAGTATGTAAAGGGATGTTGCTTGAAACTCGCTTTTAATAAATTTGTAGTGAATATTGTTGTTAAACATACTTATTATAAAACTGTAGTCCATTTCTTCGTTGTAAACCTTCCTTTTGATGTTACTCATTTTTGGTATAAGCGACTTTTGAAAAATTTACGTCTAGGAATTTCACGGATAGCTCGTTTACCACTTAACTCAATCAATATTATAACGCATGTTTTAGAAGGAGATAAGATTCAATCAAACCCAAAATTTTTAGCAAAAGCTTTAGGTTTTCTTTTAATGATTCAGCGCTATAAACGGCGATTAGGTCAAAAAAAAAGAACATTTTTACATAAATCTAAACAATTTAATTGGTGGGAAAAATCTACAAAAGGTTGGTTCTTTCATATTCTACGTCGTGTACTATTAACACAGGGACCAGAATCAGAACCAGTTTCTTCAAAAATATGTGGTATAAAATTAAGATGGGTTGGTAAACTTTCAAAAGGTGGTGGAAAAAGATCACGATTTTTTGTCCTAAAAAAAGGATTTATACCTTATCAGACAATTGATTGCCCTGTGGAATATGGTGAATTTGTTGCTATTACACGTAGTGGTTTAGTTCATTTTGAAGTTTGGGTATATCGAAAAAAACTTTAAAGCGCAAAATGCAACGTTCTTCTTTGAAATACAATTATTCAAAAATTTTACTAAAGCAAGTTCTTTTTCAACAACAGCTTGGTAATAATACTCTTACATTATTTTTTTTTTTACCATCTTATGATGATAAAAAAATTTTAGAAACTTTATCTTTAAAAACAAAAGGTAAACTTTGGGATTTCTCGCGTTCAACGTTACTTAGTCTTTCACAAGATTTAAAGGTTATTGATTCAGAAAAATCTAAGGTTTTGCAAGGAATAGCATCTCATCGTTGTTATTGTTTAGTTTTACCTTTAACATTTTTAAACTTAAGTATACTAGAAGATTTTTTAGTACAAAAAAAAGCGTTAACAACAACTTTTATATTATATAATGGTATTTTTTTACCGTCAATTTTACAAACACTTTTCTTGCTAAAAAATCTTCCTTTTATAAGTAATATACTTATTGTACTTTATTTTGCTATGAAATTAACACTTTTACGTGTTGTTAGTCGTTTTATTTTATTGAATTTAAAGCGGTTAAGTTAAATTTTTATATGAATTCAACTATAAGAAAAAAAAATATTTTGTTTGATATAGTTACTATTGTTGAGCGCAATGGTTGTACTGTAAAAGTCTTACAACCCCGAATTGATTCTCTAGATTTTTGGTATACTTTCCTTTGGAGACATCAGTATACTGATTATAAGTTAAAGGTATAATATGAACTTAAATGTGAAATATCGAAAGCCTTTCAAACCTTATGCTAAATCTTATCCTAATAAAGAAACTCTTTCAAAAAACTATATTAATTTTAAAGGGGATATTGGTTTAAGATTACTTGAAACTACATATCTTACTAGCACTCAAATTGAGGCTGGTAGAGTGGCTATAGGTCGAGTTATTAAACGTAAACCCTCTATACGTATATTTATCAATGCAAAACCAAATCGAATAATTACTTCTAAACCAGCAGAAGTACGTATGGGTAAAGGTAAAGGTAGTATGGATAAATTAATTTTTGTAGGTCAACCAGGCTTAGTTTTATATGAGCTTAGTGGTGTAGATTATAATAAAGCAATGAAAGCTTTAAAAAGTGCGCAAAAAAAATTAGCATGTAAAACAGCTATTTTTGTTCGTTCACGTTTTTTTCATGAGCAAGTAGCAGCTAATAGCTACCCAGAATTTAAAGATATTTGTTAAAAAATTCCTAGATATGATACAAAAAAATTCATATATATATGTTGTAGATAATACTGGTATTTTGATATCAAAATGTATTGGTATTTTTCCTTCACGAAAAAAATATACTAATTCTTTAGGTGTTGTAACAGCTTCTGTTCAAACTGTACTTTCTAACTCAAAGTTTAAGAAAGGAATGTTAGTTAAAATTTTACTTTTAGCAACTAAATACGTTCATGTACGAAAAAATGGGCGTACTATTAGAGTTAATCGAAATATAGGTATAGTCTTAAAAGATAAATTAACAGCACGAGGTACTCGTATAAAAGGTCTTGGTTTACAAGAAATACGCCATAGTAAATATGGACGTCTTGCTGTTTTACTACATAGAAAATTATGAGATTTGGTAAAACACGTTTATTTTTTATTGAAAATCAGAATAGTTTAGACCTTATTCGTCGAGGTAATATAACTAATTATTATAAAGTTCCAAGGTTTAATAAAGTATCTATTCATGTTAATTTTTCAAATGCTTTAAAAGATTTGAAGAGTTTAGGCGTTTTGTATAATATTATTTTTTTATTATCTGGGACAAAGCCTTCTTTGATTAAAGCACGTAAATCTATCGCTCAGTTTAAAGTACGAAAGGGTAGTTTTATAGGGTGTAAAGCTTTGATTTCTAATATGTATAAATTTTCTTTTATCGATTATATTTTTTTGGTTGCTTTAAATAATCATTATGATTATTCATTAGTAGGGTTGAATTTGAATCAAAAGAGTAATATACTTTCTATAGGGTTTGACCAATTTGAAGATTTCAAGTATTTAGATCCTATAGCACTTTATTTACGTAAATTTTCTGGTTTTGATATTCATTGTTCTTTAACTAAATCAAAACCTGAGATTTCAAAACTATACTTTTCGCGTCTAGGTATACACCCATTAAATTTTATTTATAAAGATTAGATGAAAAGTAAATTACGTTACGATAAAAAAAAACGTTTGGCTTTTGCACAAATTGAAATTTCCCGACGATTATTGCTTTATTTACGTAAAAATACGTCGACATTGATTTTTAATTACTTATTAGAAAAACTTTCACGTAAAATAGGGCACCACTCTCGTATACAATATCGTTGTTTGATAACAGGAAGGTCTAAGAGTATTCATAGACGGTTTGGTTTATCTCGTTTAATGATACGTTCTTTATTATCAAAAGGTATTTTGAGAGGAGTACAAAAAAGTAGTTGGTAATTTTTTATGAAATTAGATATTGAAAAATGTTTTTCACAACTATCAACTGGCACGAGAACTTATAAAAGTGCTGTGTATATTAAACGATCAAAATTATCTAGTCAACTTTTGAGTATATTACAAGCAAAAGGATTGATTATAAGTTTTCGTAAAATAAATGAAGCCAATTTTTGTGTTATACCGCGATACTTTTTTGGTAAAGAATCTTGTAAGATACAATTTTTCTCTAAAAATTTATTTTTGAATTATACTTATAAATCATTATTACGTTTACTAAAAAATAAAGGACCTTGTGTTATGATTTTATATAATCCATGGTTGGGTATTGTTAGTCATGAAAAGGTTCTTGAAAAAAAAGAAGGTGGACGGCTTTTGTGTATTATTTATTATTAAAAGTGATTATGACTTCTTTTTTTCTATCAAAAAATTTATTTGTAGATAGTAATATTTTTTTCAAACTAGACAAAAAAAATAATACTTTATGCTTTATCTCTTCCTTTGGTAAAGTTGAATTTTGTATGTATGACACATCTTGTTTTGTAATAAAAGAAGGACAAAAATTATCTTTTTTTTATATATTTTCCGAATATGAAAAAAGAATAAAAAAAAGATTAATTCTTTCTAAAAAAAAGAAACTAGGGTCATTGATTGTTTTTTTTAAACAATTACTTTTCCGTTTAAGCCAACCTAATTTTTGTTCAATTACATTGATAGGAATGGGGTACCGTAGTCAAGTAGAAAATGGGAATAATACATTATCTTTACACCTAGGGTTTAGTCATAGGATTGATTTACAAAGACCAAATAATGTTCGTTTTTTTGTACGTAAAATCCAAAGACATCATGAAATTTTTTTCTATTGTTCCACTCTATGTGAGTCGAAAAATTTAGGTTCAACTATAATCCGCTTTCGACCAGTATCACCTTATACAGGTAAAGGGTTAGTTTGGACTGGCGCTCCTATTTTGCGTAAAGAAGGTAAAGGTCAATTTAAACGTTAGTAAAAAATGGTTTTTCTTTTTGGGACAGGTTTAAAAATACAAAAGCAACTTTTTATTTCGCTGAAAACTATAAAAGGGGTAGGTTTAGCACGCTCAAAATTTATAGTACAACAATTAGGGTTTGGTAAAGATATTAGAGTAAAAGATTTATCTCGTAGCGATATTTTTTTGCTAAAAGATTTTATGAATTATATTTTTATATTAGATATGGACCGAAAGCGTAAGATCCAAAATTTTCTAGTCGCACTTTCAGAGATTAATTGTTATCGTGGTATGCGTCATAAATTACGTTTACCTGTGCGAGGACAACGGACACATACTAATGCTCATACAGTAAAGAAACTTTGATGCTATCTATGTTAAAAATGTTTAATATTATTAAGAAAAGGCAGGCAAAATCAGAATTAACTGATATGCAAAAGCGTTTAAAACATGTTATAGAGAAGCGTAGAGGTATGTTGCGTAATGTTCAAGAAAGTAACAAAGTAAAAGCTATTTTGTTACGAAAATTTTTCTTTGATAATTTTATTCTTTTTAGTAAAAGAAAATTAGGTTCAAGTATTTTGAGTAAAGATTTAGTTACCCTAAAAAAAGAAAACAAAAAATTCAAGCTTTTCAAACCAACGCTTCTTTTCAAACGTCTTTTTCGTAACTCAATTGTTTATTCATCTGGAACTTTTTTTCGATCAGGTCGTTTTTTTTTACGACATACTAAAAAGGTATCTTGGTTTCTATGCTATAGTTTTTATATTAATAAGATAAAAACTATGGCTATGTTAGGTAGTATGAATGGTAAAGATCGTTTTATTTTTCGTAATTATGATTTAAAGAATAAAAAAAACCTTTCACAAAATTATAATTTACAATTTATGAAAAGTATGCTTTCTCGAAGTGTTACTAGTCAATCCAACATAAAACTCATAACTTTAAAAAAGAAAAACTTAGGCATAAAGCTGAAAAATCAAAAAAAGAATGTTAATTCTCCTTTTTTTGATTTAGTTTCCTTAAAATCAGACAAATTTTTACTAGTTCCCTCTTCAATTTCAAAGGATTTTGTTCTATCAGAAATGGTAGGTGAATTTGGTTTTGCAAGCCTTTCTAAAAGATTTGCGCCTTTAAATGCTATGTCGTTATTTCGAAAACGATATGGTTTTGCTCTAGTAAAAAAAGAAACTGAGCAAAAATCATATTTTACTCAAAATAGTTCTTTACGTTATCAAGGGTCTTTAACTTATCGTTATTTTCCTGATAGTAATAAGATTGTACGGCCGAGTATTCCTAATAATGATTTTTACAGCTATTATAATCCTAGTTTACTTTTATTAAAGTTTTTTCCAGTAGTAATAATTACATTTAGAGCAAATAATGTTTTTTTTGTATTATCTTCTGGAAAAGGGGAAATTATAGCGTCTCATTCTGTAGGTATCGGGTCTGAATTTACAAAATCAAATCGTAGAGCTGTTTTTGCTTATGATACAGCTTCTCGTAATTTTGCGAAGAAAGTTCGTAGTATAACGTCGATTGTAGGTATACGTGTTTATGGTCAATCAAAACGTCGTTTTTATGTTTTACGTAATTTAAAGCAAGAAGGGTTACGATTTATATTTCTTCATGATGTTATTCCTTTTGCTTGTAATGGTGTTAAAAAAAGTAGACCGGCACGAAAGAGAAGAAGATAAAAAATAAATGCTTTTATAGTATTTTTTGATATGATACTAAAAAAGTTAAATTTTGAATAAGTTTTATTATTATTACAAATAGTTTATATAAATTACAAAAATGAAATTAGATTTCGCAGTACGATCTTTATTTTTAACAGAAATTATACGAGGTTTTGTTTTAGGAATTCAGTATTTTTTTAGAAAAAAAGTTACATTAAATTATCCTTTTGAAAAAGGATATCTAAGCTCTCGTTTTCGTGGGGAACACGTTTTAAGGCGATATGCTACGGGAGAAGAACGTTGTATCGCATGTAAACTTTGCGAAGCTATTTGTCCAGCTCAGGCAATTACAATTGAAAATGAGTTAAGAGCAGATGGTAGTCGTAGAACAACACGATATGATATTGATATGACAAAATGTATTTATTGCGGATTTTGCCAAGAGGCTTGTCCTGTAGATGCTATTGTTGAAGGTCCTAACTTTGAATTTGCGACAGAAACTCGAGAAGAGCTTCTTTATCATAAATCAAAGTTATTGGATAACGGTGATAAGTGGGAAGCTATCATAGCTCAAAATCTTTTAGTAGAATATACTTATCGCTAACCGAATGTGGCGCAGTTGGTAGCGTGCCTGTTTTGGGTACAGGAGGCCGCATGTTCAAATCATGCCATTCGGACGGATGTGATGGAATAGGTAGACATGCTAGGTTTAGGTTCTGGTGGGAAATCCGTGTGGGTTCAATTCCCACCGTCCGTAATTTAAATTGCCCTAATATTATTGTAGAAAATTTGATATAAATATATATTTTAGGTTATGAATATTTTAAAATTAAAAGTTAGTATTGATGATAAAGAAATAAAAGTACCACAAGGTTATACTGTTTTACAAGCATGTGAATTAGCAGGAATTTTCATTCCACGATTTTGTTATCATGCTGATTTATCCGTAGCAGGTAACTGTCGTATGTGTTTAGTAGCAGTAGCAGGTTCACCTAAATTAGTAGCATCTTGTATGATGCCTGTTTCTGATAATATGCATATTTTCACTGATTCACAATCAGTTCGAAAAGCTCAACAAGGTGTTATGGAGCATCTTTTGATAAATCACCCTTTAGATTGCCCTATTTGTGATCAAGGTGGTGAGTGCGATTTACAAGATCAAGCACAATATTTTGGTACTACACACGGCCGTTTCTTAGGTATCAAACGTGCAGTAGAAGACAAAGATATTGGACCTTTTATAAAAACTGTTATGACACGATGTATTCATTGTACACGTTGTATTCGTTTTGCTTCAGAGATAGCAGGTATTTCTATATTAGGTACTTTTGGTAGAGGTCGAGCAACTGAAGTAGGTACATATGTTGAAAAGCTTTTTCGCTCTGAAATTTCCGGAAATGTTATTGATTTATGTCCAGTTGGCGCATTAACATCAAAACCTAGTGCTTTTAGTGCTCGTAGTTGGGAATCAAAAAAGATTAATTCGGTTGATTTTTTTGATGGTATGTGTTGTCCCCTTACGTATGAAGTAAGAGGTGTTGAAATTTTTCGTGTTTTACCTTTAAAACGAACTTCACAATCTAATTGGATTTCTGATAAAGCACGTTTTGCTTTTGACGGAGTAGCTTTTCAACGCTTATCTACACCTCTACTACTGTCTAATGTAAATATGCGCTTAGAACAAATGAATTGGTCAACAGCTTTTCAATTAGCTAAAATTGATTTAGCTTTTTCCACAAAAAATCTTTTTTGTTTAGGAAATCTAGTAGATGTTTATAGTATGTCTATGACTTATACAAATTTTTTAAAACAAGGAGGTGCTTGTTGGATTTTACATTTTCCTTTTTTTTGGTTAAATATTGATTTTCGTAGTAAATTTTTATATAATGATCGTTATGAAAATCTTAAAGATAAAGAGGTATGCCTTCTTATCAATTGTAATCCAAAAAAAGAAGGAGCTGTTTTTTATGGTTATTTAAAACAACGTATTACAGAAGGTTCCTTAACTGTTTATCAAGTAGGGTCGCAATGTGATACTTCTTTTATAAGTTTAGGTAGTTCTGTATACAGTTTAGTTTGTTTATTAGAAGGAAGACATGCTTTTTGTAAAGCAATTCTTTCAGCTAAAACTTTAACTATAGTTAAAGGTTTATCTTTAAACCAACGTCAAGATTCTTTTAATATAGATTTTTTGATAGATAAAATGATAAATACTTTATTTCCCTCAAATCAAGAGCAATTTAAGTATTTAGATTTGAATGTAAAGGAAAAATGTAATGTTTTTCATTCTTATTCTAACACTGCTTCAGCTATGGATATGGCTATCCATAATCCTTTTAGCAATATGATTTTAGGGAAAACTTTTTTTGATAATGGTTTTTTTACAGGTTTTGATTCTTTTTTTACTAAACCGCTAAGTAATATGGTGCTTTCTAATATTTATTATACAGGTCATCATTATGATGTAGGGGCTTCTGTCGCAAGAGTTATTTTACCTAGTCCTTCTTTTTTTGAAAAGAAGAGTATAGCTTTAGACATGCAAGGATCTGCTTTTAAACTTGAAGCGATTTATAATTTTTCAAAATCATCAAAAGAAACTATTGCTAGTAGTTTACCTTTTTTAGTATAATAATTTATAGTATGCTTATTATTATTGAACAAATTATAAAAATATTAAGTCTTATCGTACCTTTATTAGGTGCAGTTGCTTATTTTACATTAGCTGAGCGTAAAATAATGGCATCGATACAACAACGAAGAGGTCCTAATGTTGTAGGATTTTTCGGTTTGTTACAACCTTTAGCAGATGGTCTAAAATTACTGATAAAAGAGACAGTGTTACCTAGTTCAGCTAATACTATTTTGTTTATAATAGGTCCTATTGTTACTTTTCAATTATCATTAATGTCATGGATTGTAATACCTTTCGATTTTGGTTCTATGTTTATAGATATGAATGTTGGAGTTCTTTATTTGTTAGGTATTTCTTCTTTAGGTGTTTATGGTATTATCACGGCAGGATGGGCTTCTAATTCAAAATATGCTTTTTTAGGTGCTCTTCGTTCAGCAGGGCAAATGGTCTCTTATGAGGTTTCTTTAGGTTTAATTATTCTCTCAGTTCTTATTATAACGAACTCTCTTTGTTTATCAGAAATTGTAATTTCACAAGCAGGATGTTGGTTTATCATTCCACTATTTCCTACTTTTATAATGTTTTTGATATCAGCTTTAGCTGAAACAAACCGGGCTCCTTTTGATTTACCTGAAGCAGAAGGTGAACTAGTTGCAGGGTATAATGTTGAATATTCAGCTATGGGATTTGCATTGTTTTTCTTAGGAGAATATGGTAATATGCTTTTAATAAGTACATTTACAACGATACTTTTCTTAGGAGGGTGGCTATGGCCTTTAGCAAATCCTTTTACAAGTTTATTTTTTCAATTGGTACCAGGTTACCTTTGGACTGGTTTAAAAGTTTCAGTATTAGCCTTTTTTTTTGTAGCTACTCGAGCTGTTTTACCTCGATTTCGCTATGATCAATTAATGTATATTGGATGGAAAGTTTTTTTACCAATGTCTTTAGGGTTCTTACTTTTAGTATCTGGTTTTATTTTTAGTTATCAATTACAATTGAATAATTGCCATCATTTGCTTACAGTTGAACAAATTGAAATCTTTCTAGCTGATCATACTAGCTATAAAGATCTTGTAGATTCAATTGTGAGAAAAATATGATATAATATAGTATGACTTTTTCATATGCAATTATTGTTCTTTATTCTCTTCTATTATCATGTGCTTTATTTGTTGTATTAACAATGAATACGGTATATGCAGTGTTTTTTTTGATTTTTGCTTTTTTTACAGCATCTGCTGTACTTTTATATTTAGGTTTTGAATTTTTAGCTATGGTTTTTTTGATAGTATATGTAGGTGCAATAGCTGTTTTATTTTTGTTTGTAGTTATGATGTTGAATGTACGTTATATACCTTGGCTAAAAAAAGATTTACGTTTTGCACCACTAGGGTTTTTGATATTAGCGTTTTTTCTACTTTTATTCTTATTTGCAATACTACATATAGAAAGTGATATCTATTGGAGTTTGAATATTCCTTATTCTTTTCTAAGCGCAAATTTAGAATCGGCACATTCTCAAATTTCCTCAGCAGAAAATACTGAGATGTTAGGTACTCTTTTATTTACACATTATGGGTATCCTTTTTTAGTAGCAGGTTATGCTCTTTTTATTGCAATGGTAGGTGCGATTGTATTAACACTACGTCATATACCCTTACCATCAAAAAAGCAAGATGCTTATGTTCAAGTGACACGGCTTTTATCGACAGTTCGCTTATTGGCTAAAGATAAAGCTTAATAATTTTTTTTAACGATAAGCTTTGATTATATAAAATTTTTGATGATTTATTCTCCTTTGGAACAATTTGAAATAAGCCCTATCATGATTTATTTATTTGGTGATCCCGCAACTACTAATGCGTCTAAGATACATGTATATGCTTTTACTACAGGTATGCTTTGTTTAGTAACAGCTGTTGTTGCTTTAGTAGTTCTTTTAGAGTTTTCTACACACTCTATAAAAGTAGTTCCACGACCATGGCAAGTTTTAGCAGAAAAAGTATATTCTTTTATCTATTCTGACATTGCAATTCAGCAAATCGGTCGTGGTGTTAATCTTTTTTTTCCTTTAATTTTTACAGTTTTTGTTTTTGTTTTAATGTCAAACTTTGTAGGTCTAGTACCTTTTTCGTTTACAACAACTAGTCATCTAGCAATTACTTTTGGTTTAGGTTTAGCTCTTTTTGGTGGTATTAATATCTTAGCAGTTAACATTCACGGTTTACGTTTCTTAACTTTATTTTATCCAAAAGATGCTCCTTTAGCTTTAGCTCCTCTTATTGTACTTATTGAACTAATTTCTTATGTTTTTCGAGTGCTAAGTTTATCTGTTCGGCTTTTTGCTAATATGATGTCAGGTCATGCTTTATTAAAGATTTTAATTTCTTTTAGTTGGATTGCTTTTTCGCAGGCATTTTTATCTGTATCTGGAGCAATTCTTGCTATTGTATTTTGTGTTATGGTCTTAGAGTCAGGTATTGCTTTTGTTCAAGCTTATGTTTTTACAGTGCTTGTTTGTCTTTACTTGAAGGAAGGTTTATATTTACATTAAAAAAAAATAATGATTAAAAATCGAGTACGTAAGCTGAAAAACTTTACGATTAACTTTGGGCCACAGCACCCAGCAGCTCATGGTGTTTTACGCTTAGTTTTAGAACTAGATGGTGAAACTATAACATACGCTGATCCACATATTGGATTATTACATCGTGGTACAGAAAAATTGATTGAATCGAAAAACTATTTACAAGGCTTACCTTATTTTGACCGTTTAGATTATGTTTCAATGATGGTCCAAGAACATGGTTATTCTTTGGCAATAGAAAGTCTAATTGGATTAGAAATACCTGAACGAGCAAGCTATATTCGGGTACTTTTTTCTGAAATAACTCGTATTTTAAACCATTTATTAGCAGTATCGTGTCATGCCTTAGACGTGGGGGCTTTAACACCTCTTTTATGGGCATTTGAGGAACGAGAAAAGTTAATGGAATTTTATGAACGAGTTTCAGGTGCAAGAATGCATGCAAGTTATATCCGTCCTGGAGGTGTATCCTTAGATTTGCCTATAGGTCTTCTTGATGATATCTATTCTTTTGTTCTACAATTTAGTGCAAGAATTGATGAAATCGAAGAATTACTAACGCATAATCGTATATGGAAACAACGTTTAGTTGATATAGGTACTGTTCCTTTAGAAGTCGCAATGGATTGGGGTTTTACTGGCGTAATGTTACGAGGATCTGGTATTGATTGGGATTTACGTAAAGATCGTCCTTATGAAGTTTACGATAAGTTATCTTTTAAAGTACCTGTAGGTACAGCAGGAGATTGTTATGATCGGTATTTAATACGTGTTCAAGAAATGCGTGAAAGTCTTGGTATAATACTTCAGTGTTTAAATGACATGCCAGAAGGTCCAATTAAAAGTACAGACTCAAAATATGTGGCACCGTCAAGATTTAGTATGAAAAATGATATGGAATCTTTAATTCATCATTTTAAATTTTATACGGAAGGTTTTAATATTACATCAGGTCAAGTTTATCAGGCAGTAGAAGCACCTAAAGGAGAATTTGGTGTGTTTCTTGTTAGTGATGGTAGTGCTCGGCCATACCGATGTAAAATACGTGCACCTGGTTTTGCCCATTTACAAGGCTTAGATGTTATGGCCCAAGGTCATATGCTAGCCGATGTTGTTACAATCATCGGTACTCAAGATATAGTATTTGGTGAAGTTGATAGATAAAAGAATGAATAAAAAAATTTTAAGTAGTATTTTATTTTGTAGTACATTTTTTATTTTTAATAGTATTAGTTGTGATTCGCCAGAGGCTTGGCAATTATCTTTCCAAGACCCTGCTACTCCTCTTATGGAAGGTATTATTAATTTACATCATGATTTGATGTTTATAGTTATTTTTATTGCAGTGTTCGTATTATGGATGATTATACGATCAGTAAGTTTATTTCATCACACTGTAAATTCTGTACCGTCAAAGGTTACAAAACACCCTTTATTAGAAACGGTATGGACTTTAATTCCTGCTGGTATTGTTGCTGCTATATTAGGTCCTTCTTTAGCTTTAATTTATGCTATGGATGAAGTTGTAGACCCTTCATTAACAATAAAGGCAATAGGTCATCAGTGGTATTGGTGTTATGAGTATGACGATTTCGTTAGTTCTACACGAAAAAAAGGTATTGGTATTGAAAGTTACATGGTAGATGTTACTGATTTAAAACCAGGTGAGCTTCGTTTATTACAAGTGGATAATGCTGTCGTATTACCTATTCAATTACACATACGTTTACTTGTAACGTCGATGGACGTTTTACATTGTTGGTCTGTAAACTCTTTAGGAGTAAAGGTAGATGCTGTTCCTGGTCGTTTAAACCAGGCTGCTATCTATATTAAACGACCAGGTATGTTTACAGGTCAGTGTAGTGAGATTTGTGGACAAAGTCATGGTATGATGCCGATTGTAGTACATTCGATTTTACCTGGAGAATTTATTACTTGGGTAAATCTGAAATTAAAGGAAAGCGATTAACTTTTCTTTATTGATTTTTAATAGTTTATATTTTTTAGTTTAGAATTTAGTATAGGATGTCTTCTACTAATTTAGCTAATATTCGTCACCCTTATCATTTAGTCGATCCAAGTCCACAACCTTTTGTTATTAGTTTTGCTTTATTAATGATAACTACAGGTACTGTTTTATATATGCACGGACTTCCTGTTTGGATGTTCGTATTACCTTTAGGTTGGGCTTGGTTAATTTGGATTTGTGTAGATTGGTTTAAAACAATTGTTACAGAAGCTACGTTTATGGGATACCACACAGAAAAAGTACAATTTTCACATAGAACAGGTATTAAACTTTTTATTGCTTCTGAAGTAATGTTCTTTTTTTCTTTTTTTTGGGCTTTTTTTGCTTCTAGTCTTTCACCTTCAATTTGGATTTTTCAACAATATCCTCCTGAAGGTATTGATGTAATAAGTCCTTGGGGTATTCCTTTAGCAAACACAGTAATACTTCTTTCTTCTGGTGCCACAGTAACATGGTCACATTATGCTATTCGTGGAGGAGAGCTTGCGCAAGCAATATATTCGTTACAATTAACTATAATTTTAGCTATAGTTTTTACAGCACTGCAAGGTTTTGAGTACGTTCATGCTACTTTTACTATTTCAGATAGTATTTTTGGTACTTGTTTTTATATGCTTACAGGTTTTCATGGGTTTCATGTGATTGTAGGTACTATATGGTTAACCGTATGTTTATTTCGTATGGGTCGAAGACATTTTAAGCCAAATCATCATATAGGCTATGAAGGTGCCATTTGGTACTGGCATTTTGTTGATGTTGTTTGGTTATTTTTATTTGTTGTTGTTTATTGGTGGGGAGGTAAATAAAAAAACATGCGTTTTTTAAATAAACCTTTAGTTTCTATTTTTACAGCTCATCTTATTGATTATCCAACACCTCTTAATTTAAGTTATATGTGGGGTTTCGGGTCAGCAGCAGGTATTTTCCTTGTAGTACAGCTTGTAACAGGTATTGCACTTGCAATGCACTACGTACCTCATGTAGATTTAGCTTTTTTAAGCGTTGAGCATATAATGCGTGATGTGAATAACGGATGGTTATTACGTTATCTACACGCTAACGGAGCAAGTTTCTTTTTTTTAGTAGTTTACTTGCATCTTTTTCGAGGATTATATTATGGTTCATACCAAAGTCCTCGTGCTTTAACATGGTGTGTTGGAGTGGTTATCTTTATCTTAATGATGGCCACTGCTTTTATAGGTTATGTTTTACCGTGGGGTTATTTTATTTGGCCCTAGATGATTCGTATATTTTTTTGTTATATTAGTTTGTTTAGTTTTTGACATGATGTTAAAACGTTCTTTTTTTAGTTCAAATCTTAAAAGTAGTGAAAGGATAGGTCCTCATGATTTTTTGATTATAGAGTTATTTTTTGGTTCTCTTCTAGGTGATTGTTATGCTGAAAAACGAAATAATTCTACTCGTTTTGTTTTTCATCAATCTAGTCGAAATGTTGAATATATTTCTTTTTTAGTAAACACTTTAGTAGAATTTGGTTATTGTAGTAAGGGTTTAAAAAAGAAAAAACAAATAGGAAAAAAAAATAAAGTTTATTTCTCTATAAAAAAAGCTACTTTTAGTTTTTCATCATTAAATTGGGTTTATGATTGTTTTTATTCTGACAAAAAAAAGAAAATACCTGATGAGATTTCATTCTATTTGACAGCAAGAGCTCTTGCTTTTTGGCTTATGGATGATGGTAGTCGTACAAAGTATGGTATTGTTATAAGTACTAATTCTTTTACAAGAGATGATATAAATCGACTACGGAAAGCACTTTTACAAAATTTTGATTTAGAAACAACAATCCAGGTTCAGAATGAAAATCAATATCGGATTTATTTTCCAAAAAGTCAGATTGTAAAGCTAAGAAAAATAGTACAACCTTTTTTTGTAAACTCTATGCTTTACAAGTTAGACCCTTATAATTTAAACTAAAATATATGAAATCATAGTATAAGTATGAATATTATTTTATTTAGTTTCTTAAAGATAAACTGCCACAAGGAATTTAAGAAAAAGTACTTATGCGATACTAGTGAAAACGGTCAATTATAAAAGATTTTTTATCAAGACCGTCGGTTGTTGTGGACAATCGCGAGAGACTACTCCGCTGGTAGGTGTCTGAAATTGATGCTTAATGTATAGTCCAATTCCCCAATCTATTGTATTAGATTGTCAAGGCCTCTTTTTTAAAATCCTATTTAGGTATTGAGGGTACAAGGTTGATAAAAAATATCAATTGGGAAGTTGCAAATGTCTTTTTGGGCCGCTACAGTTATTACTAATCTTTTTTCAGCTATACCTGTTATAGGTGAAAGTTTAGTAGTTTGGATTTGGGGTGGTTTTTGTGTAGATAATGCTACTTTAAATCGTTTTTTCAGTTTACATTATCTATTACCTTTCGCTATCGTTGCTTTAGTGATAGCGCACATTGTTTTATTACATAAAAAAGGATCTTCTAATCCTATTGGGATTTATACTAAAGTAGATAAAGTTTCTTTTTATCGTTTCTTTATACCAAAGGATATTTTTGGGTGGTTAATTCTATTCATGCTTTATTCCTTTTTCGTATATAAATACCCTAACTACTTAGGTCATTCTGATAACTATATTGAAGCAAACCCTATGGTTACGCCTGCACATATAGTACCTGAATGGTATTTTTTGCCTTTCTACGCTATTTTACGTTCTATTCCAGATAAACTTTTAGGTGTATTAGCTATGTTTGGAGCACTTTTAATTTTACTTGTGATACCTTTTTTAAACTTATCACCTATTAGAAGTTCTGTTTTTCGCCCTATACACCAGTTTTTTTTCTGGTTATTTATTTTAGATTATGTTATATTAGGTTGGATTGGGGGATGTCATCCAGAAACACCTTATATAGAAATCGGTCAAATAGCAACGGCTTTTTATTTCCTTTATTTCATTCTATTATTACCTCTTTTAGGTATAATCGAATATCACATGCTTTCAACGCATGCAAATTATAAAACAACAGAATAATGAATTTTAATTTTGATACTTTTATAAATGATGCTTTTGTGGCAAATTGGTTAAATTCGTCACCTATGGCTTATACTATTACTTATACAGGATTTTCGGTTTTATTCTTATTTTTATTATTCGGTGGTGGAGGCCGCTTAGCTTTCGTACAACGTTGGCTTTATTCAACTAATCATAAAGATATTGGTACATTATATTTCTTTTTTGGTTTTTTTTCAGGTATCTTAGGTACTGTTTTATCTATTTTACTTAGAATGGAATTAGCAGCACCAGGACCTCAAATATTACCAGGTAATCAAATGTACAATGCTATTGTAACTGCGCACGCGTTAGTTATGATTTTCTTTTTTGTAATGCCAACAATGATTGGTGGATTTGGTAATTGGTTTGTACCCATTATGATTGGAGCCCCGGATTAAAATTATCTATGACTCAAAATACACAGCATTATTTAGCAGGACTTTGGGAAGGTGATGGACATGCAGATAGAAAATTTCAAAAATATATTGCAATTACGTTTCATCGCAAAGATTACCCGCTTGTAAGGTTACTTCAAGCACATCTTGGAGGTACCGTAAGACATAAGCAAAAAGAAAATGCTTTAGTACTAACTCTTAGAAAAGCAGAAGCTCTTCAACTTTTTTTTAGATTTATTCAAAATAAGCTTAGAACTCCTAAACATCATGATTTACAAGCATACGCGTATACACCGGGTATACGCGATACATCTACTTTATTCTCAAATGGATGGCTTGCTGGTTTTTTAGATGCAGATTCTGGGTTTAAAATTCGATACACGCATGAACGGAGAAATCCCATTACAAAAAGAATTATAGTTAAGCATAGAATTGCTTTATCTCTTGTAATTGAACAAAGACAACATCATCCAATTACTCAGGAATCGTATGAACCTATTATGACAGAACTTGCAAGTACTTTTGGAGTACCTTTAAAAGTTCGAAAACATGGTAAAAAAGAGTATTGGTGCGTGGAAATTTCAAGCTTAGATAAGATTAAGACTATTATTGATTATCTAGATAGATATCCTCTTCTAACATCTAAATTCTTAGATTATCAAGATTGGAAGAAGGCTTATTTCATGTTGCAGCGTAAAGAACATCTAACAAAAGAAGGTAAAGCTAAACTGCTTGCTTTGAAAAAGGGTATGAATCGCCAACGTATTTTATTTAATTGGTCACACCTTCAAGACTTGCGCTTGTGTTTTGCATAAATTAAAATATCATAGAAATGGTCCCTTTATAGAGTAGCCCTCTATAAAGCACATTGGGTTAATTGCAAGGACATCTTAAAAGAAAAAATTAAGACAATTTGCAGCGAAGTTCTTTTCAACAGAAATCAAATAAGACCTGCATTCGCTTTTCGTTATTTGAAGAAAAGAAAACGTTCAACGACTAGTACGTGAGTCTCTGTTAACAATAATCGTACCACGAACGCCCAACAAATATAGATGATTTTCCTATATTTGATAACATAGTCTGAGCTTTATGGTGACATAAAGAAGTAAAAGATAAAGAGCTTTTACGTTAACATGCCTGATGGCTTTCCCTCGTATGAATAACATGAGTTTCTGGTTATTACCACCAGCAATTATTTTATTGATATTATCAGCAAGTTACCAAGGTGGTGTTGGTACAGGATGGACTGTTTATCCTCCTTTAAGTGGATTAGCAGGACACCCTGGTGTTTGTGTTGATTTTGCAATTTTCAGTTTACATATTGCTGGTGCTTCTAGTATAGCTGGAGCTATTAACTTTATCGTAACTGTATATAATATGCGATGTCCTGGTATGTTCTGGCATCGTGTACCTTTATTTGTTTGGTCTGTTTTCATTACAGCATGGTTATTATTATTATCTTTACCTGTTTTAGCAGGTGCTATTACAATGTTATTAACAGATCGAAACTTTAACACTTGTTTTTTTGATTATATAGGTGGTGGAGACCCAGTTACTTTCCAACACCTTTTTTGGTTTTTTGGACACCCTTTAATATAAACGAAGGGGTGTATAAATTTTACTATATGCCGGAACGTCTTTTATAAAAGATACTTCTAATATTTGTTGAGTAGAATGTAAAAAAGCTTTTATATATAAAGAAAATCGGCAGGAAACTTATAAAAAAAGGATCCTCACAGACTACACGTAAAAATTTTTTAATTTAATAAATGCAAAAAAAAAATAAACTTTCAGTACATAGACCTTCAAAAAGGCTTATTAATGATATTACAGATGATGAATTTGGTTATTATTTGGCGGGATTAATGGATGGTGATGGGCATATAAGTACTATAGGTCATATAGTTATTAGCTTTAATAGTCGTTATAATGATAAACGAGATGCTTTTATGATACGTTCACGTATTGGATTTGGTAAAATAAGACAAGTTAAAGATAAAAGCGCTGTAAATCTTATTATTTCGAATAAAGAAGGTATAGCTCATTTTTCTAAGCTTATTTTGAATAAATTAAAACATCCTACTCGCATTGCTCAATTTAATGAAAGGTTATGTAGTAAATTTGATTTTATTGCAAAGACTTCTTTAAATACAAATATTAATTGGGACTGTTTATGGTTTTCTGGTTTTGTTGCTGCAGATGGTTACATACGTATTCATATACCTTATAGAAAACATAGAAAAAAATATGAAGTGCGTTTACTTTGTCAAATAGACCAAAAAAGCGATATACTCTTACAACAAATCAAATCTAAATTTGGTGGGTCCGTAGGGTACCGTGAACCTAATGATACTTATTATTATTCTAGCGTATCTTTTAAAAGTATGTTTAATTTATTGAAATATTTTGACAATTATTCATTACAAAGTACAAGATTTTATTTGAGGTATACAATAATTAGGAAAAGCTATTTGATTATACAACAAGATTTGCATTTAACATCTGAAGGTTTAGAAAAACTTTTTAGATATAAAGATTTATTAAAAGATATGATATAGTCGGGTCATTTATGTGAATAAATGCGTTATCTAGATAAAGGGTAATTAAGTAGAATTTTACCTATCATTTTTATTTAGATACAACAATTACGGAAGTTTATATTCTTATTTTACCTGCTTTTGGTATCATAAGCCAAGTTGTTCAGGTATTTTCAAACAAAGAAATTTTTGGTTATCATGGTATGGTTTATGCTATGTTATCAATTGGTGTTTTAGGTTTTATTGTATGGGCTTAACATGTTTGATGGGCCTCCTTTTTCGCAAGAAAAAGGTAAAAAATTTTGCCATATGCTGGAACATCCTTAAGCTTCAAGTCCACCTATTATATTATTAATAGAATGGTAAAATCTTGATAGATTGGACAATCAGCAGGAAACTTTTTAGTAAAAAAAGGATCCTCAGAGACTAATTACGCAAAACAACTTATGAATTATTCAATATAAGATATGCATGATAAAATAAAAAAGTCTTCCAATTATTTTAATTTTGATGATTATAAACAAATATCTTCTATTAAAAAGCCTTTTGATAAAGAGTTTTTAGAATTTTTTGTTGGATTTACAGAAGGAGATGGATCTTTTATTGTAAGCTCAGACAAATATGATAAGCAAAGATGTTTTTTCATAATTACTCAAAAAGACCCAAGAATTCTTTATTATATTCGGGGTAAGTTAGGGTTTGGTACAGTATCTTTTTATAAAACATATAGTCGTTATATTGTTGCTGGTACGAAATCAAATGAAAATATCTATAAATTAATTAACATTTTTAATGGTAATTTGATATTGGATAAAACAAATTCTCGATTTATTACGTGGTTAACAGCAGCAAATATAGAAGGGGTAGAATATAAAGGTTCTTTAGATTTGGATTCTTTTAATGATAATGGTTGGTTAGCTGGTTTTACATCAGCTGACGGTCATTTTTCAGTATCTAAGATTATTGATAAGCGCTATTCTTTAGGTTATAGGGTACGTCTTAGATTTATTTTAGATCAAAAAGGGGAATTATCATTTTTTTCTAATCTCAAAAGAAATTTTTTGCCTACGAGTCATGTAGGCACAAGAAATTCCTCTAGGGATATGTTTAGGTTTACATGTACCCATTTATTAGATTTATCTAAGATTATAGAGTATTTTGATCGTTACTCTCTCAGAAGTAGTAAAACTATTGATTATGTACGTTTTAAAAAAATCTATAATTACATGATAACAAAAAAATCATTGCCCTGGGAAGGTAAAGTATTAAAACGAATTGAAAGACTATTAATCTTTTTAGATAAAGATTTTTAAATTACATATTTTTGAATAAAACAAGTTGAAGATAGAGTCCACATAACAAACTGTATATTATTTTTATAGTTTTTAAACCTGAAAGGGGTTATACTAATGCATCACATGTACACAGTAGGTTTAGATGTAGATACACGAGCCTACTTTACAGCAGCAACTATGATTATTGCTGTGCCAACAGGTATTAAGATATTTAGTTGGTTAGCCACTATGTGGGGTGGTTCAATCTATTTAAAAACTCCGATGTTATTTGCAGTAGGGTTTTTATTTTTATTTACTTTTGGTGGTCTTACAGGTATTGTTTTAGCAAATGCCGGTATTGACATCGCTTTACACGATAAACGTTAAGCTACAACATATTTTTATCATAAATATATATATATATGAATAAAACAACTTATTCTTTTCCTTTTTTTTTGGGTCTTTTAGAAGGTGATGGTAGTATTCAGGTAAATCATTGGCGTAAAAGAATATTACAATTTCGAATTCTAATTAAACTCAAATATACTGAAGATAATTATAGGATGTTAACAGAAATAAGAGACGAATTGAATATTTTTAATGTTCATATTCGTAATGATTATGTTTTACTTATTGAAGATGATAAGCGAAAATTAAAATTACTAATTAAGCGTATTGATTTGTTTGGTGGGTTTTTATTAACAAAAGTTCGTTTAAGATATTGTTTTTTTAAATATGCATTAAAACATGATATTACTTTTTCGGAGTATGCTGCTATTAAATCTAATAGTGAATGGTTTGGGTATCATAAAATAGTACCTTATGATTATAATGATATTTTAACTAAACCTTTTTTTGATGATTGGCTTTGCGGTATTATTGAAGCAGAAGGTTGCTTTAGTGTTCGAAAAAGTAAAAACCATAGTTTTAGCATCTCACAAAAAGATGAATTAGATTTTATTAACGCAGTAAAATTGAAATTTTCGCTGCCAAATAAAATTCAGACAAGGTCAAATAGTTTCTATGTCATTGAAACATATAATAGGAGAGCTATTAATGATATTATTCTTTTTTGTGATACTAAGCTCAAAGGTCAGAAGCAAGTAAGTTTAAACTATTTCAAAACATTTTTTTATGATATTAATAAGTGTCGTGTCTAAATTCTGCTATATGCAAGGAACTCCTAAAGACCAAAATTTGACGTATCACTATTAGTGAAGGGTCAGAGACGCGTAAGCGAATGGTATGATAATGGACAATTTGCAGGAAACCAATTTTTTTGGGCTCCTCAGAGACTACACGCGGAACACTTTTTATATAAGCTATTTTTTTAGACTAAGATATAATTAGTGATGACATAGTCCATGAAAATGTGAAAGCATTTTCTTAACGTAAGACTTATTACGTTGTAGCACACTTTCATTATGTTCTATCTATGGGTGCTGTTTTTGGTCTTTTTAGTGGATTTTATTTCTGGATTGGTAAAATGACAGGAGTACAATATCCAGAAGTTTTAGGTCAATTACATTTTTGGTTAACTTTTGTAGGTGTTAATCTAACTTTTTTTCCAATGCACTTCCTTGGTTTAGCTGGTATGCCACGTCGTATTCCTGACTATCCAGATGCTTTTTTAGGCTGGAACTGGGTTGCTAGTTTTGGTTCATATGTAACTACAATAGGTATTCTGTTATTTATCTACATCTTATATGAAATTGCTTTTCATGGAGAGCCTGTAGGTAAAAACGTATGGGAAAATGTTAATGAGCGTACTGTAGAGCGCGGTTTCCGTGGTCCTTTTACGTTAGAGTGGATGATTGATTCACCACCACATTTCCATACTTTTGAAGAATTACCTCAAATACGTGATGTAAAAAATGGCGCTGCTTTTGATTTTGTTCGAAAGAATCCAGGTGCTTTTCCTTTAGCTACTGTAAGCTAAAAAGATAGAAAATATGCCTCAGTTCGATAAGATAATTCTTTTTTCACAAGTTTATTGGTTAACTATTCTTTTTTTTATTTTATACAGCTTGATAACTCAGATGTATTTACCACGACTTTCGCTTGTTTTTAAAATAAGACGAATAGTTTTACAAGAACTTTTTGGTAGCTCATCAAATTTATTTCTTGTTTGTTTAAAAAGCAATTTACGTTCTCTTTTTGTTTCAACAATGCTTTTATCTAGTATTTTATCTAGCATGCAAAATATTTTTGCATTAGATAATGATACTAAAGGTAGTGTTGTATCAGATATTGAAAGCTTAGTAAAATGTTATTTAGATATTTATCTAAATGTACCAACAAGTGGTAGTACTGTTTTAGCAAGTAAGTAAATTTTTTTGTTATTCTTTTTTTTAATGTTATTGTATAAGGTATTTTTTTATCTTCTTTTTAGAAGTTTTATTCAAATGATTTTTTTCATGTGGTACCCCACATGGATTTTTTATTTTAGAAATTTGATACACTATATAGTGTATTTTTATTTTTTAGTTTTGTTTTATATTTTTACTAAAATAACCTATTGATATAAGTATTTTTTAGTAAAATATAAAAAAAGGAGTCATTTTTTTCGATATTTAAGATAGGATTTTTCTATAGTTTCCGTAAAAATAATTTAATAATAAATAAATTTGATATGATTCACGCTATTGATTCAAAATTACAAGCAGCAAAGTACGTAGGAGCAGGATTAGCTACTATTGGATTAGCAGGAGCCGGAGCGGGTATTGGTATTGTGTTTGGTGCCTTAGTAATGGCATTTGCACGTAACCCGTCGTTAAAGCAACAATTATTTGGTTTTACAATTTTAGGTTTTGCATTCACTGAAGCTATTGCACTATTTGCTTTAATGATGGCATATTTTAGGTTTTGCATTCACTGAAGCTATTGCACTATTTGCTTTAATGATGGCATTTTTAATTTTATTTGGATAATTTTCAGTTATATTAGATTTGAATATTTAGGACCATTTCTATTTTGAGAGAGTAGATTAATGGTAGATCAGCGGTCTCCAAAACCGTTAGTACAAGTTCGAATCTTGTCTCTCTTGTTTTTTTATTTTATGTAGGTTTTTGTGATAATAAAAAATCCAGACTAAAAACTTAAAAATCCAGACAAAATTTTTACTTTTTTAGTTTTATTACTATATATTTAAGTATATGATAATAAAAAATCCAGACAAAATTTTTTATTTTGTTTATTTATATTTTTGATGTTGTATTATGAGAAGTATTATAAAGAAGATTATAAAAAGTAAAATAATATCCAGAAATTTTTGTTCTATTTGGAATAATAATTTAGCAAATAGATTGAATGATGTAGATATCCAAGCTGAGGATATCACAAGAAGAATGTTAGGTAAATTACATGCTCAACGTTTAATAGTTAAAGGATTTTTTATACGAGAAGAAGAACAAAATCGTATTATAAACAGAATAAATGAACGAGCTCTCACTGTTGAGAACGTAAAAAAAGAGTTATTAGCTATTAATCCTAATGATGATTCTATACTTGTTAAAAAGAAAGGTATTTTTATAAAAAGATCTTATGATTTTAGTCAGTTTGATATGAAATCATCTTGGTCTGAAAAACAAATGCAAAATCATATTATAAGTAAAATTCCTTGTTTTGTCTCATTACTTGGTAATGAGGGTTGGAGTTTTTTACCTGAACAGTCTTGTGTGATAGAAGGAAAGAGGCTATATTTAGACCTTGTTTTTTATCATGTGTTTGAGCACAGATTTCTTATAATTGACTTAAAAAAGAAATCTACCATAAGTGAAATAAATAGAGCAAAAAATCAGATGGCAGGTTATGTAAAATGTTTTGATGCTGATAAAGTACAAGATTGGAAATTTCAAAAATCAACTATCGGTTTAATTCTTTGTTTAGAACCTTTGAATAAAAAGTATTTTAACTATACAAAAACAGATCAAAATATTTTTTATGCGGGTTTTTTCTTGTAGTAGATTGATTTTAAATATAATTTTTTTTTAATAAAAAAGAGAAGATTTTACAAAAATTATTAGTTATTTTTTTTTCTACTATTGTAAATGTATCAAAATTTAGCAGTCTTTTTTAGGTAAAAAACTTGTCAAAAACTATAATTTTTTTGAACTTTTACTAAAGTGAATAGTTTTTGGAAAAGGACGCATAGCTCAATGGTAGAGCAATAGACTTTTAATCTAAAGGTTCAAGGTTCAAATCCTTGTGCGTTCATTTTCATCTTTTTTTTATGTTTGTGAGTATAGTATAGCGGTAGTATTTCTGATTTCCACTCAGACGGGGCCGGTTCAAATCCGGCTACTCACTAGGCCTATAACTCAGCGGTTAGAGTATTCCATTGATAATGGAAAAGCCAAAAGTTCAAATCTTTTTAGGCCTAAATAGTAAGTATAAAAAAAGGGGATGTAGCTTAATTGGTGAAGCATCTAGTTTGCATCTAGAAGACTATCGGTTCAAGTCCGGTTATCTCCAATTTTTTGTGCTATGAATGGCGAGTGTAACTCAGTAGGTAGAGTAATACGTTGTGGTTGTATGAGTCATGGGTTCAAGTCCCATCATTCGCCCTTAAAAGAAAAGGTGGCGGAGTGGTTTAACGCAATGGTTTGCTAAATCATCATTACTTCTTGTAATCGTGGGTTCGAATCCCATCCTTTTCTTCTTACTTGGAGAAGTAGTTCAGTGGTTAGAACATTTGTTTGTCAGACAAGGGGCCGTGGGTTCGAATCCCATCTTTTCCGTCCTCAATAGCTCAATTGGTTAGAGCATATAGCTGTTAACTATAAGGTTTATCGGTTCAAGTCCGGTTTGGGGAGATATTTTTATTACTCGGTGTGGAGGCCGTCTAGTTACGTACAATTTTGTCTTAATTTATAAATTTAAGCTCTTAGGTTAGTATTATTTATAAAATTTATTTCTTAAGCAAGGTGTGCTTGTTGGTTTGCGACCGTAATGTCGGTCGCAAACCAACCCTGCGTGACAGTATTGTTTGTTAAATTTTTAAGAGTTTTATCTCTTTATAGCAGATATATTTAATCTGTTGCTAGTTAATGTTTGAAACAATTTAATTATGTTATCTCTAACTTATTTTGTATGGAGCTTTTATCTTCTAATCTTGTTCTATTCTGTTTCTTCTGAAAGCTCAAGCTTTTGGGATATGTTACTTTTTTCAGAGGAAACGTTTATTGTATTATTATTCGGCTTATATTTATTCATTCTTCATATGCATCGCGATATGGGTACTGAAGAATTTGCACAATACTCTGCTGAAATCTCAGCAGCTAGTAGTAAAAGTTATATTGATCTTTTCATTGGTCTTCATTTTATAAATGAATCTTATCGTAAAAGGCTAGATTATACTTCTGAATTAACAGTTTTTAAAAATTTTGTAACAGATATTTAGTATGTGTATTAATATTAATAGAAAAACTATAGAAACTCAAATCTATGAGTCATTAAAGCAGTATAAGCTTAAGAACTTTTACAATTTTTGTAGGATATTAAATTTAAGCTATAAAAACAAAAAGCGAGATGTTTTATTAAATGATTTAACAACTTTCTTAGTTAAGGATTTAGAAATGCTAACTGAGAATTTAAAAAAGATCGATGTTGAATTGATAGATGAACAGTTTATATCTTCCTCCAGCGAAATTGTTCATTTTAAGAATAACCCTATAGAAAAAAACAAAAAAGGGTATTGGAACATCAGTAGTTTATTTCGTGCAGATAAAATAAAAAGATTTAATGATTGGTATGTTGCTAAAAACACTAAACTATTTTTAAATTATATAGCTCACCACTTAGGTCAGCCTGTAGATTCTTTGATTTCAAAACCAGATCCAGGGCAAATGAAAACTAAAGATATTTTTGCGCATAAATATGTAGCCTTAGATGCGGCGGCTTACATATCTCCTGAACTAAGAGCTTGGATGTTTCATATTGTTTTGAACCATCTTGATTCCCAGGAGTCTCTTCCATTTGCAAGTATAGGTGAAGATCAAATTAAGTCTTTACCTTTATACCAAGCTCTAACAAATGAACTAGAGATTACCAAGCGGAAATATGAAGGATTGAAACAAAAAAAACAAGTCACTAAATTTGAGGGTAGTTTTTGTTATTATTCAATTTGGATAGGGAATCGTTTAAAAGCAGGTATAACACAAAATGTTAATAATAGGCTTGCTTCATACCGTACATTATGTTATGATTTTAGAATCCAATCTATCTATCATTTTAATACAGAAAAAGATATGATAGATTTTGAAGTTCTAATGAAAATAGCTCTAAGAGGCTATAAAATTACAGGTGCGTCCGAACAATACGGAGATGGTATTACTTATGATATTAACAAAGAAATGTGTGAATCAATGTTAAAAAATTTTAAATTTGATTATAAAGAGGAAAGTCTTGTTAATATCCAAAATTATAATGAGCGTATAAAAGAATTTTCTTCAGATAAGGATGAAAATGATATTTGTATTTAAAGTTTATACGATTTTTATACTATAATATTTCAAAGTTACTATGCTCGTATGAACTATACGTTATTTATCACAATACATTTATGAATGATGGTGAGTCACACCTGAAATGTGAAATATTTTCAATTTCAAATGGCAAATAAAAGTTAATTTAAAAAGCTATAAAATAACTTTCATTTGCAGGATTTATAAAAGCCTAATTCAAAAATAGTATCTTTACTATACTACTCTAAATATATTTACTTATTCAGGGTTAACATTAATAAGCGCTTTGGTTTAATTTAGTTTCAAGCCTCTTGTAAAAAGTTAAGCAAGATTGATAAAAGAATTAAAATAGTTTTGTTTTTTTTAAGGGTATGTACCGTAATATTTTTGGTATTTTATGGTAATACTTAAATTTTTGATTACGAAGAAAGTAAATGTATATGATAGTAATAGAAAGGGTAAATAACATATAATGAAATATTTTTTTGATTTTTCTTTGTTTACGCTTGTAGCTCAACGGATAGAGTAATAGATTTCGAATCTATTGGTGAAAGTTCGATTCTTTCCAAGCGTAACCTAAGGGTAATACTTACAGCTTAGGTAGCTCAGCGGTAGAGCAAAAGACTGAAAATCTTTGGGTCAGCGGTTCAAATCCGCTTCTAAGCAATTTAAACCAACTAGAGTTGATGAAAACATAGAGTAATAGGCGACACTATTTACATTGTATTTATGCGTGTAAACTTTCTCTACTTACAAAATCATAGAGTTTCTAGTTGGTTTAAATTCAAAAAAAGGCCTTCTTCGTCTATCGGTTAGGACGTTACATTTTCATTGTAAAGAGATGGGTTCGACTCCCGTAGAGGGTACAAAAAAGTTGGAGTATTGCCAAGTGGTTAAGGCATTAGCTTTTGATGCTAACATTCCAAGGTTCAAATCCTTGTACTCCAAAATTTTAATTTCTACTAAGAAAGAGTGGAATAGCTCAGCGGTAGAGCAGTGGAATCATAATCCATGTCGCGTAAGTTCAAATCTTACTTCCACTATATTTGGGGGATAGAGTAATGGTTATCTCGGCAGGCTCATGACCTGGAGATGTTGGTTCGAATCCGGCTCCCCTGATAAAAGGATGAATGGCTGAGTGGTCGAAAGCACACGATTTGAAATCGTGCATTACTAAGTAATCGTGGGTTCGAATCCCACTTCATCCTACCTACCCTTTTTGGTTGGATAGCATAGTGGTAATGTTTTGGATTGCAAATCCTATAAGGAAGGTTCGATTCCTTCTCCAGCCTTTTTTTTTATAAGAGTATATATCTTTAGCATCCGTAGCTCAAAAGGTAGAGTATTTGACTTCTAATCAATTGGTTCCGAGTTCAAGTCTCGGCGGGTGTAAACTTTACTATTCAATATATGCTTGTAGCTCAACGGATAGAGTGTTAGATTGCGAATCTATTGGTGAAAGTTCGATTCTTTCCAAGCATAATATTGTTCGTTTGGTGGAATTGGTAGACACGCAAGACTTAAAATCTTGTTTCTTTATGAAGTGTAGGTTCAAGCCCTACAACGAACATAATTTTACTTTAAATTAAAGCCGAATTAGCTCAATTGGTAGAGCAAATGATTTGTAATCATTAGGTTATAAGTTCAAGTCTTATATTCGGCATGAACTAAAAAGAAAGATAGAATAAGGCCATAGTTTAAAGGTAGAACGAATTGCTCATAACGATTTTGTGTTGGTTCAATTCCAGCTGGCCTTATTTTATCTTTTTATAGGTGATTAACTCAGCGGTAGAGTGCCGTGTTTACACCACGGATGTCGTGAGTTCAAATCTCTCATCACCTATTACTTATGAGGTTATTGCCCAGTTCATCGTTAGTTGTCTTACATAATAAGAAATAGCACTTAGTATTAAAAGTTATTTTTGAACATTTTTCAAATCTGTTTATTTGTATAAGGTATTTTTTTATCTTCTTTTTAGAAGTTTTATTCAAATGATTTTTTTCATGTGGGGTACCACATGAATTTTTTATTTTATATATTTGATACACTATATAGTGTAATTTTATTTTTTAGTTTTGTTTTATATTTTACTAAAAAATACTTATATCAATAGATTATTTTAGTAAAAATATAAAAAAGGAGTCATTTTTTTGGTATTTAAGATATGATTTTTTATAGCAGATATATTTAATTTGTTGTTATTCTGTGTAGAAGTAAGTTAATAATTATATAAAAAAATAAATGAACTTTCAAAGTGAGCTTTCAGGTTTATTAGAAGAGCGTATATCTAGATATTATCAAGATTTAAATGTAGAAGAAGTAGGTACTGTACGGTCTATTGATGATGGTATTGCTGGTGTGTATGGACTACAAAATGTCCAAGCGGGTGAAATGGTAGAATTTTCTAGTGGTGTAGCACTAAAATGTACTGTAAAGAGAAAAAAATGAATAGAAAAGAAGGGTTAGAAAAATTAATAAGACCCTTATTTTTATATAAGTATAACTATAGGCGCCTTAGAGATTTTTGTGATATATTGGAGCTAAAATATAAAGGGCGAACTAAAAAAGCTATACTAGACGACTTAACTGATTACTTAGTTGAGTATATACAAAAAGGCAGGTTTGATTATGCTATAATGGATAATAAACGTGATTTAGCTGAAAAAGGTATAGTGGAAACTATTTGCAAGTATGATAAGCTTACTATTTTAGAAATAGATGTAAAAGGTTACTGGAATCTAACTAGGATGTGTAATTCGTGGCTAACTCGAGTAAAAACAGATGAAGTATTTGCTGATTGGTATAGGGATAAAAAAACGAAACTATACCTAAATCTTATAGCAGATCATTTAGGCCAGCCTCTAGAGTCTTTGATAGATTCTGAAGATTTAAGGAGAAGAGAGCCTAAAGAAGATATTTTTGGGCATCCGTATATCGCTATGCGATTAGCGGAATATATTGATCCTCAATTTGAATCTTGGTTATATTTTCATCATCTCCAATATTCAAGAAAAGCACAATTGTTATGTTTGAAATCGTATGTGGAAAAAGCAAGCTTATTAGAAGATGAATTAAAGGGTGAGTACCGTGTGAAAGAAGGTTAAACACTTCTAAGTAAGTAAACTTTTTTGAATGCTTTTTTTTTATTTCCTCTAAGAATATCTTTTTTAAGATATTACATAGACCTGGTTTTGCAATTCACATATGGCACACGACTCTTATTATCTTTGCATTTTTTTTTGTGAAGATTACCCTTTAGTATACGACCTGCACAGTCTAGTTGCTATAACTATAAACGCTTATCATATCAGGTATTTGAAAGTGTAAGTGTTGAGATCATGAATAGAAAAAGAAAGTGCCTCTTTTTATATACGCTAGTGAATAGTAATACAAGAATAAAGATGCTTGGCGTTGCTATTTTTTGTGGTTTTTATGCGGTAGGTATGAAGATGCTTTTTTTTTGGCCTTCGTTAATACTTTTTTCATTATTATATATTATATTAATGATTTTAAATATAGTTTTTTTAGTTTTATTTTTTTAACAATTAAATAATT